CCAAAGAAAGAGGCCGCTTAACAATAATGTTAACCTTAACAATAATGTTAACAATAATGTTAACAATAATGGTCTTGTTAACAATAATGTTATTGTAGGTTGAAGAATGATAATGCAATAAAGACAAGCAAGGGCCGAAGGCAACGAAGGGCCGAAGGGAGGCTTTTTGTTAACAAGACCATTTTTGTTAACAAGAATGTTGAAGAATCTTTAATAATGCATTACCAGACCATCGGGCCGAAGGCAGCCGCTCCGCGGCCTTGTGGGCTCTGATCCCAAAGCATTTGACAAGCAATTGACAAGCAATTGAATTGACAAGCAATTGGAAAGCAATTCAATTGTAAAGCAATTGGAAAGCAATTGTAAAGCAATTGAATTGAAATGTCAGTTGACTTCTTTTAGGCTTATGCTTTTGGTAGCAATTGACAAGCAATTGTCAATTGACTTCCTTTAGGCTTATGCTTTTGGTAGCAATTGACAAGCAATTGGAAAGCAATTGTCAATTGACAAGCAATTGACAAGCAATTGTCAATTGACTTCTTTTGCGCTTATGCTTTTGGTAGCAAGTGGTGAAGGGCTCGAACGTACGAATCGTTCGGCCCTAAGGTGCCAAAAAATCGTGATTTTTTGGGGTGCAGCCAAAATCTATTTGTTTTCCCAAAAAATCCCAGCACCGAAAAATTAAAAGACAAATAAGATCAAAAAGGCCATCATTAAGGCAAACAAAGCAATAGCTTCTGTTAAAGCGAAACCTAAAATGGCATAACCAAATAATTGCTTAGCCAATGATGGATTTCGCGCAACAGAATGAGGTTGGATAGGGCGAAGCATGCAACTCCCCCCCCTGATAGAACCGTACGTGATAGTTGCCCATCATACGGCTCCTCTTTTTTCATATCTTACGTTATTTCTTTACTGTAAACAAAGAATAAGGCGGCAACATCTATATTGCTGCGCAACAATTGCTGCGCCCCTTCTTAAACTTTTTCAGTTTCATGAGCTTTTAGTCTGGGCAGCATCGTTTTGTTTTCGCTATGAGCTTGTGTCTTTGCTTTCAATATAGCGATAGCTTCTTTATACTTTGGATTCGGGGTTTGGGAGGTTCGGAGTCACGTTAGATCTTTTAGCGCTGATTTGTTCAGGTAAATATTGCGAAGTATGAGTGATATGGCACAACCTTGTGGGGCTTCCGCTTCAGGCGGGGTTTCCTATTGAATTAATAAAAAAAAAGATATACCTGCGACCTGTGGCCTTTGCCTTGCAATAACTTCAATATCCACTCAATAAACCGGATTTCTTACAAAGGAATAAAGACTAAGCGGTGCCGGTCGATTGTGTCATAACACTTTCTAATGTAAATTCCAGTAACCACGAGATTGCCATCCAAGTTCTTTTCGATCTCCTTGAGTGCCGTCACCTCCGAATACATTTAAGGAATTGCGGCCTTCAAGAGTCATATGCATTGCCTTCGGTACAATATGATCTTTCGGGTTTTTTAACGCGCAGCGAAAAAGAAAAAGAAAAAATTTAGATTTTTTATGGGCTCTCTTAGGCTTTTCGGAACAATTCTAGGCTAATACCTTCCAGTGTTTTCATTGTCGGGTCCCATCCCCTTATCCGAGTTAGATTTCAGCTTATCTTAAGCTGCTATCAGTACGTTTAAGTCCGATATTATCTCCATCAGGTTCTCATACTTCCCATTAGGTTCACGCGTAAGATTGAATAATTTTGCCAGGCAAGCAGCACAAAAAACAGTATTTTTTTTTCGCTTTTTTCTGGTAAAAAGCCAGAACTACATTCCTCACCAAAGAAAAAATAGAGACCTGCGGCCTTTTCTGTGGGAGGTTTTCTATTCATCCCCGAATGTATATCTCTGTTACCAGGATTACCATCCTTGTAGCTGTCATCTTTGTCGACCCGCTCAGCCTGTTCAGTGCTTTCTAAGCCTAACCGACGTTAGTCGGCGACCACAGGTCGTTCATTCCCCCCCCCTAGGGGCTCCCTTTCACTGTCGATTCTCAGTATACTTAAGTAAGGGCGGCAACCTGTGATGAGAATAATCCCCCCTAGTTTATAAGAGCGGCTATTGTCGAGATTCGTCCGCCTACACTTAAACAAGCCACTTCCCTAACTCCGCGGCATTGCCAGCTCCTCGTGAGTTGGCGGGAGTTGGATTACTGCCCAAGGCCCCGGCAGAACGCAAAGCGTCATCGGGTTTCAGATGCGAAGCTCCGCACATCGAAGAATTCCGATAGGGTGCTTTTTCCCCCCCGGTCAGAACCACACGTGCAAGTTTCTTCGCATGTGGCTCGTCCATGGCAAAATTTTTCAGCTTTTGCGGCTTCTTGCCGTATAAGCACTACTAGTCCTCTCTGCACAGGGACACACGGCTACTATGCGATTCCATCCCTCCTCTTCCGCGTGCACCTTATAACTATGGCATTTGCAGCATAGTGTGATCTACTTTTTAGATTTGGCTATGGCTACTTTAACAAGAGCCCTCTGGTCTTTGGGTCTTAAGTGATGTAGTGCAAGCTGGTTTGTGCTACTGCACAAGTCGGATTCATCCGTGTATTGTGAGTAATCTGCCCGGCTGTAGCCACGCTTCACCCTATAATAAGGTTCTTCGAGTGTAGTTATCTCACTAAGTAAAGCGGGGGCTTTGATTTTATGTGAAACTTTTTTAGATTTTTTGGAGAAGTGAGTAGTATAGTGACGCTACCTTCTGCCCCTTTTTTGTGATCTGCAGGTTCGGACCAAATTTGTAGAAAGCAGCCTCGGCCGGCTGTAGGCTATGCTATCTGGCTAAAATTAGAGCGCAGGAGGCGCCACCGGTCTGCTGCGCCTTTTATTGACGTTAGTTCTAGTAGTTGCTTCCGCTGATTTTTGCTACCTTTTATAGACGCGGGCATGCCCGCGTCTGTAAGGGGTAGCACATTACCATTTACAGCCCTTTCCTTAAAATTTTTCACGTTACGGGCATTGTCGCATGCACGACTTGCTTTGCCCAGTGTATCCTTCGGAGTACTTATGGCTGATCTGTCACCCATTTCTTTTTAGTTTATACTTCGGCTCTTTGGCTGGCATGTACCCAAGTGTTAACCTTAAAGGGTCCATTGGGGTGATCCCTCGCTTTCACGTTTGGGTGCTTGCTCGTGGTTTAGGTTAGTGAGCGGTTTTTCATGCTTCTTGCAGTTTCCCCCGGAGGGTTGTTCGCACCAAGAATTTAGTTGGGCCTTGGAGCCTTCCGGGCCACCTTTGTTGGAAGGGGTAACGCTTGACCCTGACGCACTCGTGATAACCGTGCCACGAAACTTGACCAGGCCCCATGCTATGGTTCCCTGCGGTCTGTTTCCGCTACGGGTTAGGGGACCGCCCAGGCGATAATCTATTAACCTTCGCTGATCCAAACGCGCTCTAGCGAGGCGCACACTAAATACGTTTCCAATACCTACAGCAGCTCCCGCTAAAGCAATGGTAGCTGCTCCTGCTCCAATGTTAACCTAAGCCACTCTATTGCTGACGCAGCTCGGCTTCCGAACCGTACGTGAGCCTACGGCCTCATACGGCTCTTCTCATAATGTTTGTATCTTCGAGAGTTTTGGCCATGTAAAAGAAAATTTTAGCAATTGAAAGTTTGCATAAATGTCCTGCTTGCCCTCCGCTTTTTTTAAGAGTAATATGATCCACTTCTAAAAGAACCCTGACATCCATATCCTTCCTTTCATCTTTAAAAGCCTAAGCTCGTGTCGACTCAGAAAGCTTTGGCAGTCTTACATCTAACTAAGTACATTGTATCACCATCGAATGGTTACCAAAAAAATATATATATTTTTTTTTTCCTTTTTTTTTTCGCAACTGGGTTCGGGTGGCGAACCAAGCGCATGTCTTATGAAATAGCTTAACCAAGAATAAAAAAAGATTTTTTTTATTTGATCACTGAACAAAAGTCGAAGGGATGCGATGCACGGATTGTGCACCTTCATTCAACTGCAATGTTCGCGCTTCAATCTTGACTCTTTGGTGGTGAGTATTGTCCACCCTGTTTACAGTCTGCCTTTGTTCAACATACCTATCAATATGGCCTGTGTTCCAGCCGTTAGCCTCTTTTGGAGTGCTTGTGTTTTGTTTTCCATGGTTATTCTGCTGCGAAGCTTTCTAGATCCTGGATTCTAATCTGAACACAAGCCCTTCGGCCTTTGGCCGGGGCATAGCGTGTCCAGGCCGCAGATAAAAAAAATAGATTTTTTATTGAAAAATATCACTTAAAAAAAATATATATATTTTTTACCCGGAACACCCAGTTTTTTTTGAAGTTATGAGTCTCCAAGTGGGCATATCACAATAATTTATCACCGCGCTTTCGCTTTTTGGAGAATCCTGCTACCAATGAACATGTGGCCTGGCTAGCCTACCCTACGAGCATTTGTTTGGAGTTCAAGGTAGTTACCCCGTTCCCAAGTCGGATTGTTACGAAAACCTAAAAGACGAGCAATACTGCAGGAGGTGGAACACGCACGTAGAACGTAGTGAAAGCAACTACTTTCCTGGCCTTTTTTACTGTATTCCCAGAATGCCTATGATTAGAAATCAAGCTAATCATACTCGTCCTCATTGACTTGTGGTCTAGCCCCCAGTAAGGGTTCAGCATACCGAAGGTGATCGGGCACCGAAGCTTTAACTCGTTAACCAAAGTGTTCCTCTCGGTTTTCTTCCTGCGATCATTCTGCTATGAATTCCGGGGTTGCCATTCCCATGTAATGATCGAGAGTTTGCGGGACATTACCGCGCGACAGGGATTACACCTGCATCCGACAAGAGTTAGAATAATAAGTTCCGGCCAAAAAAAAAATCTAGATTTTTTTTTTAAGTATTTTTAGGTTTGTGGGCCAACGGGTCGCACTAATTTTGCACCTTCTAGCATAACAATTTCATTTTTGTTTCTGTCAAAACAATGACCATTCAAGGGCTGATCAATCGAAATGAGGCCAACCCAACCATTTAGCCAAGTGATGTCATATTCATTTCATGTGATTAAAACACAAATGAAAGCTTAAAGACGTGTTCTATTTACACAATCTCGACTAATGGAGCGAGCCAGGAGAGACTGGAGTCGTATGGCTGAGAGTTGCGCCTCATACTCAGTTTCATGAGGAATGCAATTACTATGTAATTGCGGGCGTAGCAAAAATCTATTTTTTTTCGGCCTTTTATCACGTTTATGTAATCTTTTATAAGACAAGTAAAATAGCCCCGGGTTCGCTTTCGAGTTTATCCGATCCTTCTTTCCTCAAAAAAGAAAATCCGTGTAATAAATTAATCCAAAGTTAGTTATTGTTGTTTTTTATAGAAAGAAAGTATCTTTACCCACAAACTTGGCTGGTTTTTATAATAAAACTGGAAAGGATTGGCACTTGTTGTTATCTTCCCAGATGTGATAAACTCGCTGTTAAATGCTAACGAGGGCTTCCTACATTAGCATTAGAAAATGGTGAAACCGGGCCTGTACCCCGGGATTTCACTATATTGCATTGTCAAGTAATTGAAAATGAATAACTTTATGATGATATTTAAACACGGCGTTTTTTAGGGGGTCGGCATCCATTATGTGGGGTTGGGGTTACATCTCTAATTTTGGTAATAATAAGACTTCCTAATCGTAAACCACGTAGCGACGATTCCTTTCCATAACCTAACCCTTTTATTTCAACTTCAACCGACTTAATTCCCAGTTGAATAGCAGTTCGGGCAGCATTTTCTGCAGTTGCTTGAGCAGCATAATTGGTTGAGCGACGAGATCCCTTGAACCCCAATGAACCTGAGGAGGACCAAGTTTTTGTATCTCCTTTATGATCTGTTATAGTAATAATGGTATTACTTAAAGTTGATCGAATATATGCAATACCGTGCTTTTTTTTCTTCTGCATGAGTTTTTTTTGAATGTTTAGATTTTGTTTGATATCATCGATCGGGTTTTTTTACAATCCATCTTATCTGTTTACTAATTAAAAAGAAATTTTGTGGAAAAAATTTGTACAAAATAATCCATTAAACAAAAGCGAACGCCGCAGCTTTTGGTTCTCTGGGTGAGAGATTCTATTATCCGAGCCCGCCCTGCCGAAAGGCAGTTACAGTGCAAGAATAAATAAAAAATATGCGATGACTCAAAAAAAAATCTATATATATATAGATTTACTGCGCCCTTTGACTTGTTGCGCCTATATGCCAACCAATAGGAGCCGGCCTTACCAATCGATGATGTTTTTACGAAAGAAAAGCCAATAACAAAATGTGTAATGAAATTTCAATTTCATTACACATCGCTTCGCGCCTTCATCATTTATTATGAATAATAAAAAAAAACTTACAGCCTGCGGCCTGAATCAACTTCGTTGATTGATCGAAACGTTTCTGAATTTACGACAAGTCTTAGCATTAGTATGAGTTCGTTGACCACGTAAGGGCAATCCCGCATTATGGCGAAACCCGCGATAACAACCAATACTCATCAATTGTTTAATATCCCTCTGAATTACTCTTGCTAATTCTAAATCAACTAAATAATTTTGACTTATTATTTTGATAATTCGGTCAATTTGATACTTAGTTAACTTATTAACTTTAATGTTATCATTAAAACCTAATTGAGCACACACTTGAATTGCTTTTTTAGGGCCAAGTCCAAAGATTCGAGTTAAAGCAATTTCTACTTGTTCATTCGGCACTAAATTAGTTCCTAAAATATATGACATGATTTATTTTTTTTTTCCTTGTTTTTTATGTAGAATTTCGTTTCGATATTGTATACCTTTTCCTTTATAAACTTCAGGAGGTTTACAACTTTTGATGCTGGCAGCAAATTGAGTTACTTTTTGATGATCTATTCCAGTACAACAAATGATATTAGGCTTGAAGCAAAAAACGCGAACTGCAGACGTGACTTGAAGTCGAATCTCATGACTAAAGCCTAATTTTAGATATAAAATAGAGCCTTGTGGATTAGTACTGGCTTTGTACCCAACTCCAATTATTTCCAAAAAACAAAATAATTTGGCTTCCATAAACTTGACTTAATTTTTTTTTATAAACTTGGCATAGAATCTCGCCATCGGTTTTTCGTACTTCACGATCACATATCAAAGCCCACTTTGAAGTGGATAAGATTCTTTATTATACTAAGCCCTAAACGAGTTGTTGATGAAGAAATTAGAGACTTCGGTTCAGAGATTTTTTTTCTTTTTTTAGAATAAATTTAATAAAAAAAATGACATTTTAAAACGATTCTCAACCTTCTGTTTGCTTCCCTACAGAATCTGTTAATAGAAAACTTGCATTGTACAAAATCATGAAAAAATCCCGATAAAAACGCAAAACGGAAACACCAGAGACACCTTGATGCTGACAAAAGCAAGCGTTTTATTCTCTTGTTTATTTTTTTGAATAATTAAAATAGGTAGGTCCTCAGAACTATACGTGAAAGCTTCCGCTTCATACAGCTCAAGTTGATTATCAAAGGTGCTATCGTCGGGCGTCCGCGGGCGCTCTCAGGGCATTTTTGGTTCATTCGTAAATCTAGTATTACTTTGCGTTATTTGCTGATGGCAAGTAGCATGCAAAGGTTAGATGTTAAAAGCATCCCAGCCGCGACCTTTTGATCAAAGTGCAGATTCACCAGTTACCTATTGTATAGTCATTCTTTTTATAGACTACACGCCGGTAATCACACCTACGGTAGACTATGGAGATATTCTATTTATAAGTATTTTGCGGCGCTTCTAATAAGAGCTCTGGCCTTCGCTTGGGTATAGGTTGAACTCTTATTTCATGGGATTTGACCATTACGCGTTTGAAAGTTCTTATGGTAAAAAAGCTCATTAAGATGACGGAGGCGGTAGAATCTATTTTATTAGTAAACGCGGGCGGATAGATATTTTCTTGTACGCTCATTTGAGCATGCTGCACGAAACATGAGTTCCTTGCCTGCTTATTGCAGCGGATGAGATTTGCGCGTAACCTAATCAAAATCTTGTAGAATTCTAGCAATGGAGTTGTTCCACGCCATCAACTTGCGCACCTTAGTACGCAGAGAGTAGCCACATTGTTAGGTAGGATTGTGATACAATAATGGTTTACGCCCGGCGAGATTTTCTTAAACTTAGGGCGAAGCCCGTGGTTTCAATATCCTTCATTTTAAAGGACCTTGCTTTTTATTTACTATTTTGGTTCTGATCTTTTTGGAAACAGGACTGCATTCTTCTTGTTATAATGGCAATTTTAGAACTTCAATCAGGAAGATCGGGGCAACCGTCCTCTACATAATTTTTTACGTGGTTTAGCTTAGGAGGGGCTTTCGCGCATTCTAGTATAACTGCTTTAAGACTGCTAATTCATTAAGAGTGGGGCATGTTGCAACCTTATGGTAACAAAGCCCAGCAAGTACGTCTTGGGTTTAGGGCGCATACATAGCGCGGCACACCGGTCGAGTTCGTTCAGTATTCAGAAACCAAAGAGCGCACAGCGCTGTAAAAAATTAAACCAAAAAACGTAAAGCAAAAAAAAACTATTTCAAGCAAAAAATAGTTTTTTTTGCTGCACCCTATGGGTACTCGCAAAGCTAACCTTTATTCCATTGACTACCAACACGATTTGTTTATGCCTATTAAAGAACCTTTAGATGCTAATTCACGAGAAACTATACGAGAAACGCGAAATAACTTATATACAGAACGAGGGCGACCTGTGAAAATACATCGGTTTCTTACTCGTGTTCTGGAACTATTTCTTGGCAACTTAGACGACTTTAAAAAATATTCATAACGTATTTGATTAGGAAGGTTTTTATGTCGAGAAATAGCTTTACATTGCATTCGCTCTAATTCATATTTAGCCACAAGTAATCTACGTGTATGATCTCGTATAATTTGATTTGACATATGACTAAACCTCTTTTTGCAAAAAACCACTCCACAAAATGAAAGCCTCATCTTGTGTTTTGGCTGAAGTAACAATAGTTACATCAAACCCTTGAATATGTTCAAAAATCTCGAAATGATTTTGTATTTCCGGAAATAATCGTAACAACGACGTTGGCATTGATAATTGAATGGAGCTTTTTTGTACTTTAACTGGGTAATCGTAAAAAGATATTATCGTAATAAGTTTTTCCAAGAAATTATACATGGTATGCCCTCGTAGAGTGCTTTGTGCTAGGTAAGTGACATATCCTGTGTCTTTTTTCGACTCTCGATTCAATATAAATTTATTAAATCGAAACGACTTTCCTGCCGAATCTCTGCTTCGTGTTCGTATGAATTTTTGACCACAAACAATCTCCATAGCTAATTTTACATTTTTTATCAAATTAGAGGGTGCCTTTGGAACTATTATTATTTTACACAATCTAGGAACTTCCATAATGTTGCCATAATTCAATTTTAACAACAAATCTTGACGTAATAAATTTTCATAATGAAAACGGAGTCTATTTGGAGTGAACATAAGTTGGCTGCTTTTTTTTTTCTTTTAGGTAAAAACGAATATAAGCACTGTCCCCTATCTGATTTATAAATAGCGGGCTGTTATGCCTTCCTTTTACATAATAAAAAGAAAAGCGTAAGAGGACGTAGTAGCAAGCTCTTGATTAGCTTTGCGCCCCAAGAAAGCGAAAAAAATGTTTTTTCACTTTTCGCAGCAAATATTTTAGCCCGGAAGCCTTAGCGCTTCACTCGGGGGTCTTCGACCTCAACGCCATGCGCTTTATTATATTCATTCGGGGAAAGTTCAGAAAAAAAATTTCTTTTTTTCCTCCTTTAGCTACTTGCTGAGGAGCCGAGCCTAGCAAAGTCCATGAAAACGAGAAAAGTACTGTGTGGGACAAAACTCCGCTACGCAATTTAATCTATTACATGGTTCACCTAGAAGGCTGCGAACAAAATAATCGTCTTGGACTCGAGGCCTTCGGCCTCAAGGCATTTTATTCTGTTTCGTGGGCTAAAATTCCTTTATTCGCATTGCAAATAAATTGTAAGTCGCGCCGTTCCTTCATTCCAAAAGGCGCAGCAAAGAGCGTTATATAGATATTTATTTCTTTTTTTAGGCTTTTTTTTTACCTTTGGGCTATATTTATTGGGGTCAAAGACCATGAATTATTTATAATAATAAATTTTTTACTCGCTTTACGGTTTCAACACTTCTATCGTCTTGACTGTTTGTTTGTTTTCAGGCCGATAGAGGCCATAAGTTTACAAAGATTCCTGGTCTTTACCCACTTTCTTTGCTCTGCGCCTTTTGGCCTCGCTTTTTATTTACTAATTAATTAAAACCATTGAACAAACTTGGTTGACAAACATAGTTTATGCGCTGCTAATGTGGCAGCTTGTTGCGCATTTGACAAACTCACACCATCCATTTCAAATAAGATTTGTCCCTCTACCACACGAGCAATCCAACCTGTAGAATTCCCTTTTCCTTTTCCCATTCTGACTTCGGTGGGTTTACTAGTAATAGGAATATCTGCGAAAACTCTTACCCATATTTGACCATTTCTTCGAAATTCTCTGCTTATAGCACGACGCGCTGCTTCAATTGCTTGATATGAGATACGACCAGCTTCACAACTTTTCATGCCATATTTTCCGAAACAAAGTTGTGTACCGTCTGCTTTGCAACCCTTAAATCTGCCTTTTTGATATTTATGAAATTTTGTACGTTTTGGATATAGCACAACTTGTCCCTTTTTTTGTGTTAAAAATATGAAACCCACACTTTGACACCTAAAATCCCATAAGGAGTAGATGCTTGTGCTTTCGCATAATCGATTTGATTGGAAAATACATGTAAAGAGGTTTCACCGTACTTTCTGCATTCAGTTTTAGCTATTTCTGCGCCATTTAATCGGCCTGAACAACAAATACGGATTCCTTTAACATATTGGCATTTTTCAATCTCTTGAAATGTAGATCTACAAATTTGTCGAAATGATTTTTTTTGTTCTAGTTTCCAAGATATTTCTTGAGCAATTAGAGAAGCACTTTGATAAACAGAAGCTATTTTGACTGGCCTAATTAAGGTATTAGTTTTTGTTTGATTAGATAAAAAAAATTGCATTTTTTTCCAATAATAATAACGACTGAACAAAGAGTGAACTTTCCTCCATTCAGCATCTCTTAAAATAAAGGGAGCACCAAAATCCAATATAGACCAGGGTTGACGAATCGGCTCTGTGTTTTTTATTATGTAATTATTAGCTAATGGCATGCCTTGCTCGCGATGGATTTGAAAACGAAGCCTTAAAAGGCTCTGTTTGCGCAAGCAGTGGAGGGCATTTTGGTGTGGGAACGTTAGTGCCCGGACAAAGCTGGGGAGCGCCGTGCGCAAAGCTAAAAGCTCTTCCGCGCTACGCATCTCTGTTCTTCTGGAATTAATATCTTTAGAGAAAAGCCAAACTGAATAAGCCGTTTGGATGTTCGGAGAAATTTCGGGTCTATTTTTTCTTGCAAAGCCCACTTCATTCGCCAAGCGGATGAAGTGGGTAGAACCCCGTAAGGCTTCCACATAGGAGCCTTGCGCGGTTTTGTCCATATAGGTTAAGCCTTCTTTTTTCAAACAAATGCTTTTATTTAACAGAATAGAACGCATTCTTTTTTTCAAGCTGTCCTCTTTCTTTCTTGCTTCCTCTGTAATATATTTTTTAATTATGCTCCGTGCCGCCAAATTGAAAACTATGTTAACAATAGGATTAAATTGAATTCGGTTCTTTGAATAAAAGAAGTATTGCATGACCAAATGATTTAAAGGAGCACGCACAGCTGCGAAAATGGTCTGTGGAAATACGTCGCTAATTTGACGCAAAGAGCCAAAACAAGAAAACGCATAGCTTTTTTCTGACATTTTTCTGTTATCATTCTTCAAAAGAGCATCGTTCCTCAAAAAAGTAGAGTTTTTGGAGGCCATCCAACCGCTGATTCGAAGTAATTGATCGATTTCGTGCATTGATGGTAACCTATCATCGTATCCATAGCGCTGAATCTTGACTTCGTTTCGCTGTATCTTTGTAGCGTCGTCAATACGCCTAATCAGCTTGACCGATTGTATTGCCCCAAGGCCTGTGTGTCTTGATCGGCTAAGTCGATCCAAAAAAAATACGTGAATGAATGTCCTTTTAGGAAAATGATGAATAATAAACTTACCGAGACGAAAGCCAAACGTTTTTCCCGTAGGTGGACGTATTAAATCAAAGTAATCTCTAAAATTGACATCTTGATACAACAATTTTCCATAATAATAATCACTAAACCAACTTGAATCTGAACTACGATTCAGATTCAGTCTGACTGAAATCGGATTTATTTTTTGCGCCATAGTTCACTATCGTACCTTTTTCTTTTGTTTTATTTTTGTTTTCGAGGGCGAAGCTCTCTTCCCAGAGGAAGAAGGTTTCCGTGTAGAAGCAAACTCTCCAAATTTATGACCAACCATTTCTTCAGTAATTTTTAAACCAACAGAACCTTTTCCGTTATAAATTTGTGCATAGCAACCAACAAATTGAGGCAAAATACAAGATCTACGTGACCAAATTTTCCATCTGATCTTTTTTTGCTTGAACAAGCAAGCATCCACAAAAGGGCCTTTCCATACAGATCGTGTCATAAACTAATTTCTGCGTTTTCTTACTACTGTTCTAGATCCACCTTTGGCGGGCTTTCCCCAAGGTGATACCGAAGGTCTACCTCCTTTTGTGCGTCCTTCACCTCCTCCATGAGGATGATCCACCGGATTCATAGCAACACCCCGAACAATGGGACGTCTGCCTAACCATCGGCTTTGTCCCGCTTTGTTAAGCTTACGTTTACCATGATGAAGATTGGACACTATACCGACAGTAGCTCGGCATCGGGAATCTATGAGTTTGTCAACACCCGAAGGTAATCGCACAATACATTGTGGTGTATTTTCGAATTTCTTAATTATTTGAGCAAAGGTCCCTGCAGCTCGAATCAACTTTGCGCCTTGACCTGGATTCCATTCAATATTATGTATCCATGTGCCTATAGGTATATTAGCCAATGATACGCAATTTCCTCCCATTTGATAATATGAATCAAGTATGTTTTTATTCTTACTTGAAGCGTAGTCCCCCTCAGGGCGTAGCCAAGAAGCAGCCTGACTACGCTGCACGGGCTCTTCCACCCTAAGGGACCTTTGGCCTTCATTTGTTGTGTGAACAAAGTGGTTTTGGAACCGAAGGTCGTTATGGGCTAGCAAATTATGGGAAGATTGATGTTGGTCGAACGAAGTCGAAGGTTTAGACCAATCACAATTCATTACCGTCTTGCCAGCTTCTAACTGATCACTAGCTAATATATAAGTGAAAGGTGCACGATCTACTTTGCCCGCTTTAACTATTGGTCTTTTCTTGCTATGCTTAAGTTTAAAAGAAAAAAATATATTGGTTCTCCAAGAAAGCGCTTTGCGTTCGATTCTTTGCACCCCGCTATGCGTTTTCCACTTCTTGCTTTCATTCCTAGAAAACGTATTATGTCCTCCGAAGTCTTTCATTCGCAAAGCAAAGAAAGCGGGCTTTGCCCCGGCTAAGGCTATCCTAGGTAAATCAAGAAAGCTACCGAAAGGGCCTAAAATTGCAGCCTCTCTCTTTGTTTTTAGGGAAAAGAGGGCAGAGAAAAAAACGTAATTTCTTCTCTGGGCTTTCTTAGACAAAGAAGAAAACGAAAATAAGAGGCCGAAAAAAAAAAGATTTTTTTCTCTCCGACCAAGAAAACGCCAAGCGTTTTCTTCTATTTGACTATTGGCTGCCTCCGCTTGTTTCATTGTTTTAAGCCATCGTACTAAAGCAATCCAAGAAGAACGATTAGGATCATAATCAATTCTTTGTACAAGGCCAATAGACGAAGTGCTCCGTTGAAAATCAATTTTTCGATGCAATCGCTTTGATCCACCTCCTCGATGAAAAACGGTAATACGCCCTGATGAATTTCTGCCAGCAGACTTTTTTTTTAAACGAAAAGTTAATTGTTTTAGTGTCATGGTGTATTTGCCTTTTTTATTTGTATTAATGTTTCATTTATGATGATTGATCGCCTGCAGCAAGGTTTGCTATCATCTTATAATAAGATGGATTGAACTGCGAGTAGATCATAGAGTTGCTGCGCCCTTCTCGCGCTTTTTTTTAACTCTTTTTTATGTATTCTTATTTTAGATTGTTTTCTGTATATAAGATCTTTTTTTTAAGCGATTCAATCTTGTGTGTGTCAAGTAGGTGCTCTAGGCTTGCATTCTCAAAAGATTTAATAACGATGCATTTTAGTTAGTCGTTACATAATGAAATTAGTGCTTTTTTTATGGCATTACGTAGGAATACCATAATCCTGATGGGCCGCGGGCGCTTTCATCGTTCTACCCGGCCTTGTCATTCGCTATACCAAGGGTAAAGCAGACAGCAGAATGAAATATATATATATTTTTTTTTACTGCGCTCTGTGACCTCTGCAAGCTTCTTTTTTTTACTTACCAAAAAAGCATAGAGGAAAAAAGCGCCAAGGCACCCTCTGCCTCTGTGCTCTTTGTTCGCAAAACGAACAAAAAAGTGCGTAGCTCCGGAGAAGAAAAGCCTTAAAATAGCGCATTCCGTAGCAATTCGCTATGTATATACTTCTCCGCAAGCTATGTTGATGAGTCATCATAGATGATTCAGCGACGTTCTGAGTTTCGCGAAAAAAAGATTTTTTGGCTCGATAAAGTTAGGGTCCTACCTGTGAAATAGTAATTCTATCTATCTACCTCTCCAAAAACAATATCTTGAGTACCAATTATGGTAACAACATCTGATAGCATGTGATGTTTGGACATAAAATCAAGCCCTTGTAAATGAGCAAAACCAGGTGCTCTTATTTTACAACGATAAGGACGATTGGTTCCATTACTGACTAAAAACACACCAAATTCTCCCTTAGGTGCTTCTACTGCAGTATAGGTAGAAGAAGCTGGTACAGAAAAACCTTCTGTATAAAGTTTAAAATGGTGAATTAAAGATTCCATGGATTGTTTCATTTGAGATCGTGAGGGAGGACATAGCTTACGATCATCCGCTTTAATCATGCCACTAGGCATTTGATTAAGACATTGCATAATGATTCGAATACTTTGTCGCATCTCTTCAATACGAATACAATAACGGTCATAACAATCTCCTCTGGTACCTACGGGTACATCAAAAATCAATTGGTTATAAACATCGTAAGGTGCTGATTTTCGCAAATCCCAGCATACTCCTGAGCCTCTTAACATTACACCACTGAATCCCCAATCCAAAGCTTGCTGTGCAGTGACAGTACCAATATCAACTAATCGTTGTTTCCAGATACGATTGTTGGTTAACATTTCTTCTATTTCGTCAATACGAGAAGCAAATTGTTGTGTAAATAGAAAAATATCTTCACTTAAGCCCAAAGGCATGTCTTGTGCAACTCCGCCTGGTCGTATGTAACTGGCATGCATCCTGGCTCCTGAAACTCTTTCATAGAATTCTAAAAGTTTTTCTCGCTCTTCAAAGGCCCACAGGAACGGAGTTAATGCCCCCACATCCATAGCATGAGTAGTTAAAGCAAGTAAATGATTTAAAATTCGAGTTATTTCACAAAATAACACTCGTATATACTGAGCTCGTAATGGTACCTCACAATTACAAAGTTTCTCTACAGCTAAAGAATAAGCATGTTCTTGGGCCATCATAGAGACATAAATAGAGTCAAAATTTAATTGATGCCAGCTATGCTGTACACATTCACTTGCATCACATAATAAAGTGCTCCCCGAACCGTGTGAGATGGTCACCCATCACACGGCTCTCTAACTTGAGTTACCCTTAGATTTTAAATAAGCAAACCAGGAGCGCAGCGTCATAATGGTTGAGTTTTGACTTCAGAAGTATTTTCGCTTTTGGGTGATGAAGCTCTAGTTTGAATAAAGCGTCTGCCTGGTTTATGCGCTAGCGAACGAACCAAATATTAACGGACTTCCTTCGTTTCTTGAAAGTAGCGCATTCTGGCTTAATTTCTGAAGAGTATGGAGTAGGCTGGTCTTCTCCGAACTGCTCAAGTGCGCGGCGTCAGTCCGCCGACTTAGGCCTCTTTCCTTTTGTTTTACAGTAGCACTTCCTTTCTTCGTTTACATGGTTCTCGAAGCAAAGGCTAGGCAGGTACTACGAGCCCTCTGTCCCACGCATCTCTATTTAGAAAAATGTATGGTTCACCGGTTCCACCGAATGCTCCTATCTTTTTCTAAGATCGTGTGAGTGTGTAGTTATGCTTCAGATGCTTTGCTATATTCATATTGAATCCTAGTTTCTGTTTTTATCTTCGGTGTACTCGTTTTAGATCTTCGACACACAAAGAAAGACGTTGTAGGAGGAGGCTGCACTCGGAAAACCGAAAGCCAGCAAAAAAAAATATTTTGCCTTACTTTGTTATCTTGCTAAGGGAAGCTTATTTTCCTTCTAGCCCAGCGCGCCCAGGTGATCATTCTGCTGGCATCTCTCATTCATGATACTTTCCATTTAACTGACACTCAAGGATGCAGTTGAAGATACGGCCAAGGGTTGGCTATTCCCAGTTATCTCCTTTTACGACATGCTGTCGTCGTCGCCATATTCTATATGTTGATTAGTCGTATCTGTTTTGCTGCGGGTTTCTGCAGCACCTCCAGAATGGAGGAGTTCATTCGGTGACTTCGCGGTCGCCCTCTAGACGATCAAAATAAGGTAAAGCTTGAAGATAAGTTTTATACTCGATTAATTTTTCTGTGCCTCTAGTCGGGTAGGCGCCGATCTTTCGGCCGGAACCCCCCTAAGAACCGTACGTGCAAGTCTCCTCGCATACGGCTCGCGCCATTTATTACAGGTAGCCCAAGATTCAATAAAAAAGGTCTGAAGCCTGCAAAAAAAAAAATATATATATGCTATGCTCTGCAGCCGTTTTGGTAGCTTGGAAATGTGCATGCGCAAATTTGAGACTGCTTTTTTTTCCAGTTCATGGAATTCCATGAAGTTTAGGCAGCGCTATCTGTCGTATCCTTAATCCGCGGTCTTGTTCCGCGTTTCAATCACAGTGGGGTCCTACGAGCTACCTATTTTTACTTTTTTTTCTAGTTCTGATTCGAACCTTTCCACTTCCGTTAAATGACCCGGCCTCCCTGGCTTGACCTTCCGGTTATGCTCTTGCAGCTCTACCGGTTCCTTCCTCCGGTTTCTTTGTTGCTAGAATTTTCCTGTATGCTTTTGACGCAAGCTTCATTCTTTACGACTCGTGTCTTTGCTAGATAGTATTTGCCAGTAGTGCCGTCCTACCCGACCTAAGGTTTTGGCTTGTACCTTGTGGTTAGCCTACCCATTGTAAGGACAAGAAATTGGCGGTTGAAATGGGACCCCAGGCCGGTTACACGTTCCGCTGTGCCGAGATGCGGAGGGGCTGGTCGTGATAATCACCCCGCGGGAATACGCGTGCGCCCTTGACGGGTACTCCAGGACCCGCCGACGCGTTCTTGTTTCCAAGAAAGCCCAGTGGTAAGTCAACCACAGTGGGGGACTCGGCGTCCCCCTATTCATCTTTGTTAAGACCTCTAGTGTGGATAACGAGGCCACCTTCACGACCTTCTCCCTCCTTTCCCCTGAGCGATTTGCCTCACTTGAGTTGCCCGACAAAACGCCTTTTGCCCGGTGCTTATGACGCGGGAGTTGCCTCCACGCGCCACCCATGGTGAGGAACAAGCAGGACATAGCTAGCGGCATAGGATATGCCGACTCGGCGTCAGCGGCTTCATGCCGCACTGAAGTAATCCAATATGCGGTTCCGCGCGTTCTACAACTTCTCCATTCATTTCTAATACTAATCGTAAAACACCATGAGCAGCGGGATGTTGAGGTCCAAAATTCAAAGTAAAATTTTTGATTTGTTTGGTTTTAGCCATATTTAATCATTTTTCTTTCCACAGAGCCTACAACCGGACTTGAACCGGAGACCTTTCCCTTACCATGGGAATGCTCTACCATCTGAGCTACGCAGGCCAATATATAGCCACTGTTTGTATTATTAAGGAAAAATACCGTAATTTAAGCTGGCTTAACACTACGATGTTTCTGTTTCTTGGCTTGGCTGCTTCGCAGCCTGAAGGCCCGTGAAACCGAAACATCATAGCTTTGCGAAGCAGAACACAAGAAAAGGAAATCCGAGGGCACTGCTGCCCGCGGCATGCATTAGGGCGCTAACTATCTACCCGAGCATAGAGCGCAGCCAAATATTTCTCTTGCCAGCGTTAGAAGAACGCGTAGTGTCCTCCATCTTTACCTTTAATACGTTTTATTACAAATTATTCAGTTTGGTTTTCAGATTCTTTTTTCCAAAGCCAAATTAAAGTGCAAAGCATAACGAGATCTCCTGCAGCTATTATAAAGCGTAATTCATCTAAGCACTTATACTGCTTTTCTACAATATATCACTTGTTTATTTGGAGACGATCGGAGTTGAACCGACAGCTTCATGCTTGCAAAACATGCGCTCTACCAATTGAACTACGTCCCCTACAAAGAAAATGGGATTTGAACCCAGGATACAGTATTGTTGTATTTGTCAGGATGGGCGGGCCCTCTCATGCTTTTCCCTTCCGGTTAGAACCACAGGTGCTGCGCTTTGCGCCCACATACGACTTACGCAACCTATTAACCATGTTAACCCGCAGAAGTAATGTTTGACTCATTGGCTACTAGAAGATGTCCTATGTATATTGTGAAAAGGTAAGTGTAAGAAGCCTTCGGCCCTGCGGTCTGTTCGACACTTTTATAAGCTTATGCTTACTTGTTTTGCTAGGGTATCTCATTTTTATTATCAGATGTCCTTCTTTTAATGGGAACTGCTATATTAAATAGCGCCATTTTTAAAGGGCAGAGCAAATAAGGCGCAGTAAATCTTTCTATCTCATCATAAGAGAGCTTCGCCCTTTTCATCGCTGGCTTCCTGCTATAATTGAACAACTCGGGGCGCCAATCCAATCCTTAACCTATGATATTTTCTATAGAAAATTCTATATAGAAAATTTTTCGGTTCCGCCAACACCGATTAAGATCTTAGATTCTTTTTGACAAGGTCTTTGTATTAGTTCTTTGCACCATTCATCTGCATAGCATAATTTTTTTTTTCATTTCTTTACTTTAGCATTAGCTCAGTATGTAATCTCAACCATTATTACATTATTCCTAAAGTTTCACACCTCAGGATTACTTTTAACGCGGGTAGGATAGGGGCTACGCCCTGTAAAATTGAATCATATTATATCGCATGCTTTTTTGGCCATATTTCAATAAAAAAAAAATTTTAACTGATTTAGTTACCAGTTCATAAAGAGAGATATATATCTCTCTTTCTAAACTGATTTTATAATAATTCATTTTTGAATTCAAAAATTACCGGGAAAAACGGGATTTGAACCCGCGACTTCTGGCGTGACAGACCAGCACTCTAACCAACTAAGCTATTTTCCCAAACATAATGAATCATCGTAGATGATTCATCGGGATCTTTCCATTCTACTGGCTACGTACGTTAGTAGAAACCCGGAAGTATCGTTCAAGCGAAACCACAAGTCTAATGGCTGCGCGGCTCTCTGCTTTGCACTGAAAGGCACTTTTTCGCGGTTAGTCGACCTGTGGTCTTGCATGCGTTAGGACGATTACGCAGTAATAGCCAATAAGCCCGAAGCGCTTCGGCCTCTACTCGCTATGCTAGTGGAGCCGTATGGAACCAGGGCACCTTTTAAATGTTCACAGTAAAAAAAAATATATATATTTTTTTTATCATGACCATCTTATAGTTCAGATTGTACCATAAACTAAGAAAACGCCATGCGTTTTCTGCTTTAGTTAGCCCAACAATAAGCAAAGCAAAAAAAGCGATAATATATATTACCGCTTTTTTGCTTTGGTTTGCCACTTTCTTATGTTTTCTTCAACTGTGTCATTCTTTTTCGAAAATAATAAGCTCTCATTCGCCGTGCGAATAAAGCGGGCTTGCTTTTTTCCTTTTTCTTTATTATTGTGGTTTCATTACTATTAATTAAATTAGTAAATTTATTCATACGCTAAATTCAATTTATAATCATGAATAATGAAAACCCTTGGGTAATAACGGACTTGAACCGCTGACTCTCTCGGTGTAAACGAGGCGCTCTACCAACTGAGCTAATTACCCTAATATGCTAAATAATCAATTAAAAAAGAACACATCATGATTAGTTTATTTTTTATTAAAGGTGTTCACTTTTTACTAATTGCTTGACGCTTTCTTTTATTGCACATCACTTAAATTGATCTTTCACAGCTACGCCACCAAAGTGGTTCCTCTAGCCTATTGGTTAGAGTAAAGCGAATAAAAGGCCGGACCCGAAAGTAGGAGCGTAAAGCTTAAAGATAAAAAGCATAGCAAAAAAATATTTCTTTTTTTCTCTTTATTATCATTTTTTTCTTATATAGCATAAAGCATCAACAAAAGGTAGGTTGCGCTAATCTCTTTATTGATTGTATATAATTGAGTATACTATGTAATTAATATATAATGTCTTTTTTTTTCATTTTATTAGAAAGAGCGCAGGGGAAGCGAAGCATATTATTCAGAAGCTCTTTGGCGAGAAGAAAAAGTAGGAAAACTACCTTCACCTTTCATTCGTTGTGCGAACCCCCCCAGCCGCTTTTTCGGGCTTCCCCCATCGCAAAAAGATCTATTCTATTATTTTTAGGCATTCACTGTACGGGAACAGACAGTCATTGTTCCGCGAAACGCTTGAATATTTTCCATCCGATAGAGGAAAAATATTAAACTACCAAACAAAACAAAAAAAATCAAACGCACGAAAACAAACTAATTTGGCAGCGCCCTGCTCGATTCCTTTGACGTCCCAGCATCCTTTCAGTTAATTTTCTCAGAGAGCCGGTGCGGCCTTACGGGCTCTCTTGCCGTGGGCTGCACTTTGTTGGCTACGCCAACAAAGGCTCCGAGAGCTCAATAAAGTTAATGAATGACTTATTATGCCTACTTATCGAGGTTTATCCCATTTTGTTTACGCAGCGATGGAAGGAATGCTAAAAGCTTGCAAAACGATAAAAGCAAAAAAACATTTTTTTGCTTTTATCGTTTTTTGGCTCAGAAATTGCCGGGTTACTCCCAATCTAAAGCGCCCTTCTTCCATTCGTATAAAAATCCAATCGTCAAAATCAATAAAAATACTATCATAGACCAAAATCCAAACAAACCAATCTTGTTAGGAGAAACTGCCCAAGGAAATAAAAAGGTGACTTCCGGATCAAATATAATAAATAAAATAGAAACGAGATAAAATCGTATATCAAAACGACTTCTGGCATCATCAAAAGGATCAAAACCGCATTCGTAAGCTGACAATTTCTCTGGATAAGCCGAATTAGAGGAAGAAGCAAATAGAAAGGAAACACCGATTAAGATCAAAGAAAATAGCAAACTTATTACTAAATAGACACAAATAGGTGCAAATTCCATAAACCAAGAACCACTTTTTTTTTTAGGAGAATAGTTCCAATGGTAGAACAATGGTCTCCAAAACCACAGGTTAAGGGTTCGAATCCCTTTTCTCCTGATTACACCAGCTAGAATTTGGTGGAGGGCAAAGCAATCATCGAAAATGATTGATTCATTTTAGAAGAAAAAAAAGACTGATGCAAACATCTATCTAAGCGCAAGCCCAAATAGTGAGCGCAAAGCGCAGCATTACGGCAATACATAGTTAATCTGGGTCATCCAATTAAAAACCAAATAGTGAACAAAGATAACGCATACGTAAATAATATCTAATGGTACAAATACAAAGGCGTAAAGCCCTTTTCCTACAAATAGTACATTAGAAGAAGAAGCGTTCTATATATTCAATTTTGTTAATGTTTTGTTGCGTTTTTGTTTTCTTTAGATCTACATGTTGTTAATGTGGGGATGGAGGGTTTTCGAGCTCCGCTCGTATGACGAAGCCCTACTAGGAGCGTAGCCAGAGGGCGGAAGAAAAAAAATTGGCTGCGCCCTGGCCGCTTTCACCCTCCACCCGGAAGCACGAAAACAAAACCTGCGGCCTGAAAATTTTTTTTTAGTTTAATTTTTTTAAACTGAATGAGTTGCTAAGAAGCTCTGTGTAAATTTTTGACAAAAGGTAGCCAGTTGACTGTTAATCTGCTCAGTAATGTTTTTTTGTTGTACGATAGCAGAAAGTATATCTGAGTCTATAGACTTCAAAAGCTCATGTTCATATTGATTAATGCTCGAAATAGGAATTTGATCTAAATAACCTTTGACAGCTGCATAAATAACCACTATTTGTTTTTCAATAGGAATTGGGCTATATTGTGGTTGTTTAAGAACCTCTGTTAGCCTCGCCCCACGATTTAATAAATACTGAGTAGCAGCATCAAGGTCTGAACCGAATTGAGCAAAAGCGGCTACTTCACGATATTGCGCCAATTCTAGTTTTAAGCTACCGCATACCTGTTTCATAGCTTTCAACTGAGCCGCAGAACCTCGAGAGTAGGGTTCGCACCCATCTCTAGGCGCTAGCACAGGATATAGAACCCGGCTCCCTCTCAAAGAACCGCGCGCGATAGTCGCCTATCACACGGCTCCCTTCTCCTGAAACCTGTTACTTATAGACGAGGACAATCAAATCATCAATATTTTGTCCGTGTGTAGTTTTTTAGAATGTTAAGCACGCAAAGGGATTTGCTTCCTATTGAATGCTAGTTCATTATCCCGGAACTGTGCAGCATCACTCTCTTCCTTAGCGGTCTTCTAGCCTTTGCTTAAGTCTTATGGCGTGAGCTTCAAGGCCGCCTTGATGGCTGTTTGTAATATCTGGTCTCTGGCGCTGATCATTGTAAGCGGTCTTGTCTTCTTGGGTTTTGTTGATTTTGGGATGTTCATTTGTTTTGCAGGGTATTTCCCCGCGCGCAGTTGTTCTGCGATGTGCTCGAATCATCTTCGATTAACGCGGATAAGAAGTTGATTTCCTCCCTGGAAGATCTCCCATTCGTCATCTCCTCCTTTTTTATGAATTTAGATTTGATGCGTTGGTACGCTGCTATGAGCGCATGTAGGTCCGTTATTATGTTGATGATTTTCCGATATTTTCCGTCGACGTTAGGTTTCAGTTCCTGAATTCGATCGGCTGCAGCCTCAACTCGGGCAGGAGAAGCAGGATTTTCCCGATTCTCAGTTCTATCCATCGCCGAACTAACGAGGTTCCCCCCTCGTAAGTTTTTGTGGTGGTTCCACTGGGACCGTACGAATCGCGGCCTTTCCTCATGAATAGGTCCGGATTCCCATCGGGAGTTCCCTCTAGGTATTTAACGATTTGTAGAGCCTTGGTTGACTCGTTCATCGCCGTGGAGTTCGTGTGTTTTCCGACGCAGGGTTCCCCTTTTCCTTCTTGTGTAGTAGAAGTACTCATGCTGCAGACGGCACATATCCCAAGTTCACGCAGGTAGAATCCCGGGTGTCTTCCCTCTGAGAGTAGGGCGACCATCATCGAGGTTTGTTTTCCTGAACTTCCGATAGTTAGTTTCTGACTTACCGGCTTTCAACCCAATTATAATCGAGTAAGGCAGATTACGCGCTGAGGGATCCTACGCAGAGCTTTCCAACTCCAGCGATCCCATGTAGATCTCACCCCGCTCACACGACTTACAGATAATCCTACGTTAATAGCAGGTCGAATTCCACGATAAAAAAGTTCTGTTTCCAAAAAGATTTGTCCATCTGTAATGGAAATAACATTGGTCGGAATATAAGCAGATACATCTCCAGCTTGTGTTTCAATTACAGGTAATGCAGTCAAGCTACCTGCACCAGTTTGGTCTGACATTTTAGCGGCTCTTTCTAATAAACGAGAATGTAAATAGAAAACATCTCCAGGGAACGCCTCACGACCTGGTGGTCGACGTAATAATAATGACATTTGTCGATATGCCACTGATTGCTTTGAAAGGTCATCATAAATGATTAATGCGTGCATTCCATTATCTCGAAAATATTCTCCCATAGCGCAACCTGAATATGGTGCCAGGAATTGCAAAGGAGCAGGATCCGAAGCAGTAGCTGCTACAATAATGCAATATTCTAAAGCACCCGCTTCTGACAGAATCTTAACTAATTGTGCCACGGTTGAACGTTTCTGTCCAATCGCTACATACACACAATACAATTTTTCACTATCCGAGGTGCCCTGTGTGTTGATTTGCTTCTGGTTCAATATGGTATCAATAGCGATAGCAGTTTTTCCAGTTTGTCTGTCTCCTATTATAAGTTCTCGTTGACCACGACCTATAGGAACCAGGCTATCTACTGCTTTTAATCCTGTTTGCATGGGTTCGTGCACAGATTTACGTGCAATAATCCCGGGAGCTTTAACTTCTACACGCTTTCGTTCTGCAGCGCTTAAAGCACCTTTTCCATCAATAGGTACTCCTAAGGCATCAACCACACGACCTAACAAGGCCTTTCCTACAGGAACATCCACAATAGATCCAGTGCGCTTGACAATGTCTCCTTCTTTAATGGCAGTATCACTACCAAATATAACAATTCCTACATTCTCATTTTCTAGATTCAAAGCCATTCCTTTCACACCGCTGGCAAATTCAACCATTTCTCCAGCTTGAATCTTGTTTAATCCATAAACACGTGCAATTCCATCTCCAACTGATACCACTCGACCGATCTCATCCACTTGCAATTTGGTGTAGTAATTGGTAATTCTTTGTTCTAATAATGTAGATAGTTCTGCTCCAGCCAACTTATTTCCAGTTAATTTGTTCATAAATTAATAAAACCTTCTACCAATAAATTAAATAATTCCACAATCTGAACCTTCAGATTGTGTCCAATTTATCATCTTAAATGATAGATCAAGACGGGAAGGGGGGAGGCATTCATTGGCCAAGCTCCTTCAAGCTAATAGAACATAAAAAGAAGAAGATGAAAGGCAAAATAGATAAAAAATTTTGGGGCATTTCTATATATTTTTTTTTATTCTTTTTTTTTTACTTTTCCTTTCTTTGTTAAGCCAATGAAGTAGCGGAAGCCCACTTTATTCTTTCGAATCCTCATCACCCGAGCGCGGCGTTTCCACAAAAGGTCAACACTCCCGCTGTTTTAGATCGAAAAGACCGAGTTTAGTTCAAACAGGCAAAGCGGATTATTCGGCATGCCATAGAACTGAGCCAAGCATGCAATTACTACGAAATTGAATATTATCAAGATGGCTGTAAGCAAAAATTCTTTACTTTTTCCTTGATTTGTCACTACGCGAACTTTGTTCCCAAGGACTAGCAAAATCAAAATAGCGAAATTCTTGAGTCATCTCAATAGGTTCAGAAACCACACGTTTCTCTGAATCATCATAACGTACTTCCACATATCCACTTAAAGGAAAGTCTTTTCGTAATGGATGACCCTCAAAACCATAATCTGTTAATATACGGCGTAAATCAGGATGATTAGAAAAATAAACACCAAACATATCCCAAACTTCTCGCTCCCACCAGCCGGCTGACGGAAATATATTGACTGCCGAACAAATTGGAGTTATTTCGTCCACATTGGTTTGTACACGAATGCGTGAGTTATATTGAATACATAGAGTCAAGAATTCCATCGCAGAGCCGCAGTTTCCCTATGCATTCTCTTAATAGAATAAAGTGCTCTCCGAACCGTGCAAGATAGTTACCCATCACACGGCTCTCCAACTCAAGTTCAACTAAGGTTGTTTGTAATCATATGGCTCTAAGCGTGGGCTTTCCCGGCGAAATAATAGATTTTTTACGTACATGGAGCACCCGTGGCCTTGCATTATAGCAAAAACTAGCAGCATATATGGCTTCCAGAGGTGCTGCGCCCTCGTATTGCTTATCGTGGTAATTTTTGTAAGCAAATGAGTTATGCAATTCGAGCGGGCTTTGCCTTTCTTAGCCGCGGTGTATAATTCGTATATGTTTTAGCCAATGAAATACGTAGTATGTAGCTTAAGCGCGGTGCGTTATACATTGGTTTTTAGAGTTTGCCAGATGCTAATAATTGACAAAGCAGAGTAAAATGAAGGTTAACGCGCACTACCGAATAGCTTTAGAGATACTGAAAGTAAGCAAAACAGGGTTTCGGGTTACTTAATTTATCATAAAACCGCCAGACGGTTTATTATTTTACATATATTGACAAGTAAGCTAAGCCCACCAGATTGATGGATTCTATATATTATCTAATTGCCGCCGTATTGTTGTTAAAACTTGTAGGTATATTCTGAATTGCGATTAGTAAGATATCCAAGGAAAGAAATTTTCTTAATTTTGGTTCAGGTTATTATGGTCTTATCCAAGTTAAGCCTAAGCTAAAGCCGTACTTCAATAAATCATGTAACCAAGTCAAGTATCTTTTCTGCCAGAGCTCGTAGACCAATTATTCCAATAGTAAAATCATCTATGAAACGCACGCTTGCGGATGGCCTAGACCGAGCTTTCCTACTGTTTCAATTATGGCTCTATGTATCGTAGTGTGGCCGAGGAAAGCTACATAAAAAAAATCAATTATTTGCTGCACGCTTTTAGCGTTTTTTGCTTTAAAATGTAATTCGAAGTGGATTACCTAGTCCCCCAGTGTTTATGGTACTTTGATTAAAGTGCCGCATATAGTAGTTTTCCTATAAGCACCATTCTTCGAACTTTGATTAGGTAAAAGCTTTTTCTAAGCGGTAATCCACAGATTGATACCCTTTATAAGCTGAAAAAGGCTTTCTGTCTGGAACTGCTCTTTATGACAATGTTTCCAAAAAACATGCAGACGATTAGAATATGTCGAAGCAGCAAAAAAATATATATTTTTTTTAACTGCTTAGTCTCATTCAAGCTCAATCTTGGTCCCTTCATGCTGCTTGAGTACGCAACGTACCCCCTGGCTAGGAGGGGGTACGTCGATTTAGGCTCCTTCCTCTTCGTTATACAGTGCCAGCGCTTTCCTTTCGCAGGGTTTGTTTTGGGTAGGCAGGTACTACGAGCCCTCTGTCCCACGCATCTCTATTTAGAAAAATGTATGGTTCACCGGTTCCACCGAATGCTCGTAATTGGATGCTCTTGGGCATCTTCGCGCAGTGCGCTTCAGGTGCTTTAGATACCCTCAAGTGCTGTGCCTTTGAAGCTTCGCCCTTTACTTTGATTTTTATGAGCATAGCAAAAAGAAAAAAAATACTTTTGGGGATCTTGGTTCCTTCGTTGTCCTAGTACGATCGTTACTAAGCTCCGTCGTACGAAGAAGACGCTATGATACTTCATTCGAGTCTTGCCTAATGCGCCCGGGCTAATATCCCACCTACACCTCACGTTTACGAATGAAAAAAAATAAATAAATTTTTTTCCCCGTTCAACTGCATTTTAAAGACACGGTTGGGTATCGCCTATGGGTTGGCTATTCCCTGTGATCCCCTTTCACGACAGGCTATGTTCCCCATTGGAAGTTCGTTCCGTTGGGTGTCTCTAGCGGTATATCCGTCAAATAAGTCGTGCCCGTTTCGTTGCAGACTTCTACAACGTCTCATTCGTTTGGTACGAATGAGCACTTTATTCGGTGACTTCGCGGTCGCCCTTAGTAAATTATAAACTACTTCAAATCTTTGTTTTCGAGAAGGATAATCAACTCCACAAATATCAATTAAGACCTGAAAACGTGTATTGGTATGATATTTCAAAAACCATAATAATTGAAATAGGTAATCAGGATTGGTATATAATATATTTTCATGTTTTGATTTTTGAAATTGATGTATCCATTTTGGTAAAGTAGCTATCAGAGATTTGAAAAACGATTGGTTATCCACAAATCGTCTCTTTTTTTCTAAAAAGTAAACACATTAGAACATGAGTTAAAGAGCGAGGCATATTTTAGTATTACAAAAGCGCGAAGCGTCTAAAAGCTGGGAGCTTTGCTGATCTTGGACACTTACTTTATTGATGTGATCTGGCAGAATTTATAAAGGGCGAAGCTTGCGCTTCTCAAGCCTTTACCTACTGCAGCCATTTAGAGAGCCACCTTTTCAATGACTTAATTAGCCAAGGACTCGCTCACGAAAGTCTCAGGCCCAAAGTTAGAATCTTTGTATAGCTTACATTAAAAAGCTTCGCCCTTTAACTTGCGAAAACAAAGGATAATGAGAAAATTATTAACTGAATAGAGAAATGCAAAATTGGGCGCAAAGCGCAGCACAGTGAATACGTTGTGTAGCATTTAGTCTCTAGTGCAAATGTTAAAATGTTACAGAGTGCTCTGCTACGAATTCAACCGATTCGAGCTTGTAAACTTAGTAAACTTGATAAATCCGGAAAACATGAAGCAAAAAAAAATATATATTTTTTTATAAATGGTTTTTCATAAAGCCGCAGTAGATTATTTACTTGCCCACAATAAAACAAAAAAAAAATCAAAATAAACAAGCAGCCAAAACCTAAATTGAAGTATAAAAGATCCTAGAAAGGAATAGAGTAATTTCTTTCTTTTTTTCTACGTGTTATATCGTATTTTGAGACTATGCTATGAAACTTTTTCATGGCATCTCTTCTAAACCGTCGATTAAGTAAAATAGAAATATACGAAGAACTAAAATAAACTAAAAAAACAGTCGCGGGATCCGTGAACTCTAAAGGAATTAAAGCCATCCACCAAGTGTAAAGCTCTAACCGATTCGTTATCAAGTAAGGCTCTCAACCAATAGCAAGAGATTCGCGCCGTGCTACTGCTAACTCATCCTGGCTGTCATAAGGAGCGAGCGATTACTCAGCCGGGAGAAGCTTCTTCGCTGGGCGGTAAACAGCACCGGCCCTCGAGCACGATGTTGGGCAGGACCGGTCGCCCGGGCCGGGCATTGCCGTACTTATTAAGCTTCGAGACGCCTTTATGACTTTATTTTGCTATAGGCCGTCATTGCTGTAGAAGCTACAAAAGCCTTAATGACTGGGGTTCTAATACCAAAAACAACTTTTTTAATAGCCGCCGCCGTGCTAACACCATAACATAATATATAATGATAATTTCTCCGGAAGACTTAACGAAGTCAATTAAATTTTGCAATGTGCTAAATCATCAAATTTAATTGAAACAGTAGACGACAACTGTTCGGATGATTACGCGCTTACTATAATAAGACTAGCGGAACCAAAAAAACTATATGCCCGGTATAAAAAGAAATTCCCAGTATAATAAATCTGCGCATAAAAGTAGCTAATTGATACGTTCTAGGCATAGACGTTTTTTGCGTTGTAGTTGGATCTGGTGTGGAATCAGCAAAATATCAGCAGATTAATAAAAAGATAAACGAAACAAAATCAATAAGGAAAAGAAGACGGCGGCACGCCTGGGCCATAATACCCTCTTCTACTAGAACTTCTCTAACCAGGACGTAAGCTCCAATAAATTTAGTACAGAGATGCCGCAGCGCAAAACCTTTCCTTTTATCTTAATCTGTTTGTTAAAATCTCTTGTGAACTATGAGCGGATAAACTTCGGCGAAGTCTCATAGGTCAAGAATTCTGGACAGAAACTTCGTTTGATCCGGAATTCTTGACCGACGCTGGATCCCTGAAATACCCGCTGTAATTGCTAGAGCAATCTTGGCAAGGATACTTGTCCAAATCCTCTAGAATTTTTTTTTTCATTTTCATAAAGTGCAATGATAGGTTTGAAAAGTGGCGCAATTGAAAACACACCATTAATTAATGCAGAAATAATAGGTAAAAACCGGATACGAAGATTTAGTAATAAGACGGTTAAGAAATTGATGGCTTTTCATTTCACAACATAAATTGAATTCTTAAAAATGTGGGAAAGCTTGCGAGGACTTAAGTCCTCGCAAACATTAGAATTTTGGATTAATCTAGTTTCTAATTCGCCAAGAATAGGCGTAATAGCAAAATAGAAGAAAAAACCAACTGAAGCAATTTGTCCAATAGTAACATATGGTGCTTCCACAGGTTGACATCCAATCCAGCCTAAAAGTAAGCAATCTGCCAAAAGCAACCAAAATAATTTTTGGTGAATTGGTCGAAAACTTGAACTACGTACATACGATGTGTTAATAAACGGTAAAGCAAATAATGACACAAAAACTAGTCCTATGGCAGCTACACCCCCTAATTTGTTAGGTATACTTCGAAGAATCGCATAAACTGGTAAGAAATACCATTCTGGCACTATATGAGCCGGAGTTGACATAGGATTCGCGGGTATGTAGTTGTCGGGATGCCCCAAAACATTAGGTGCATAAAAAAGAAAAATAGAAAAAAAAATGGCAAAAGCTACCCAACATACTAAATCTTTTACGTACATATAGGGATAAAAAGCTATTTTATCCACAGAAGAATTGATACCCAATGGATTATTAGAGCCATATTGATGTAATGCAGCAAGATGAATAATAGCAGCGGCAGCTATTAGAAAAGGAAGTAAATAATGAAGACTAAAAAAACGATTTAAGGTAGCATTATCTACCGAGAAACCACCCCAAAGCCAAGTTACTATAGTGTCTCCTACCACAGGTATTGCACTAGCTAAGCTCGTAATGACTGTAGCTCCCCAAAAACTCATTTGCCTAAATTCCCTTAAACCATGTCTTTTCTACATCCTTTCTAGACTTTATGGATGAATGATGTCAGGCTCCACCGGTTTTTTTTTATTTCAGCATTTCACTTAGAATATCGAGCAGCGATTTAAAGTATTTTTTACTAGAATTAGCCTCGATATGAAATTTTTTCTGCAGTATTTTAGTAAAACTATTTGTATGAATAAGGCCCGCGCGCTCTTTGGCCTTATTATTCATAAGCCAATAGGCTAATGCTCCAAAAGTCGAATAGTCAATAATTTTCTTGGAAACTCTCTTAACTGCCCTAAAGGAAAACAGGAACCAATTCAAACTAGCCGAGGTTTTGATTTGAAATCCTAGATACTGGCGGGCCTTCGGCCTTACTATTATTCGTTAAATTGAGTGTTACTCAAATATCCCCGGAGCAAGAATTGAAAGTAAACCCTATTAAAATATCCTAGATCTGTTATGGCAAAAGGTTACAAAGCTGTTTAAGTAAGGCTTATAAATAAAATTTTAATATACGGCTTAAATAGACCATAAGAAGACTCCAATAGGCCTCCGGCCTTTATTTATTCATTCATTAGAGTGAAATAGACATGATTTTTTAAAGAGAAATGGGACTATATATTTACCTAGCCAAAGATCAATGATAGACTAGGCACCCCACGTGTAGTCTCTGAGGAAATCTCTATGCTATTTTTTCCAAGGCCGAAGACGCCTATTCTCGTGTAGCAAGAGTTTTCCTGCGGATTGTCTATGATGACATGCTAAGGATTTTTACTTAGAATTTAAACCCACACAAGACAGCAAGGCTAAAATTCTAGGGATCGCCACCAAAAATCGTCCATTTCGCGCCTTCCATGGGAGAAAAGTACCTTGGTAATAAAGAGTTTCCCGCATTTAGTGGGGTTTTTTTATCCTTCTATTGGTAGAAGGAGGGGCCAAATCGACCCCACGGTAGTACGTATCCTATAAAAGCTGTTAGAATCATTAAAAGTAAAATGACAACTCCAAGACACCAAACTAATTCCCTAGGACTCGAATAACTTCCATAATATAGACCACGAAAAATATGAAGATAAACCACAATAAAAAACATACTTGCCCCATTAGCATGCATATAACGAAGCAACCAGCCGCCTTTCACATCTCTCATGATATGTTCTACGCTTAAGAAAGCTAAATCCACATGAGGCGTATAATGCATAGCTAAAAAAACGCCTGTAATTATCTGAATGAACAAGCAAAGACCAGCCAACGAACCAAAACTCCACCAATAACTTATATTGCTTGGGGTTGGATAATCTATCAAATGATTGTTAAATGTAGAAAATATAGGTTGTTTAAGAATCGATAGTCGTCTTGCCATATTAATGTTTCGTGCTTTCTTGTTTTCGTGGATCATGGAAACTTTGTGTTCTTCATGATTAACGCAATCCATCATGGGCAGGATTTACCCATCATTACAAGGCTTTAGATAAAAAAAATATATATATATATATATTTTATTCGTTTTGGAACGCTCAAAGAGAGAGAGAGGCCAAGCCTCTCTCTCCTTCTCTCAAAGCCTGCATTTATGAAATTAATAGAACGAATAAAATAGATTATTTTATATTTCTTCTAATCAATTCATTTGGTTTTTTAGCTGCTATTTAACGGAGTTTTTTTTAATTAAAAATATATATTTTTTAGTTGCACTGCAGTGAAATTGTTCAATGAATTAAGACAGCCAATCAAAGGCTACTAGAACACCAGATACAAAAACTACCCAAGCTAATGATAAAGGTAAGAATACTTTCCAACCAAGCCTCATTAATTGGTCATAACGATATCGTGGAAATGCTGCACGAACCCATATATATACAAACAAAAAGAAAAGAACCTTGATACTAAACCAAATCGAACCCGGAATCACATAAAAAATAGGAATATCTAGGATGGGCAGCCAACCTCCTAGAAAAAGCAATGTACATAGACTAGGAGAGTAAGGGTGCAGCTTCGTGGCCCCTTGGGGCCTGAGAATAATAGATATTCACACCCTTCTCAAAGAACCGTACATGACACTCTCGTGTCATACGGCTCCGTTCTGGAAATCTTGAGTCTCATCCCCTCTAACCAACGCTACGCTTAGGTTTTCGAATCACGAAGGCCTCGCATGGATGTCTGAGTGTGGATGATCGGCACAGAGCGGGAAAACTTTCTTTTCCGTCAAATTTTAAGCTGCTTGGTTTAGACTGGATTCGCTCATAATAGGGCGCGAGTAGTAGTCTATTGTCCGCAATAATATAGGTGCTGCGCTTTGCGCCCTAGTGATTTGGGCTCGCTACGCCCGATTTTCAGACTAATGTCACCACCGCCGGTGAGTTCTATCTTCCAGAACCAGAATGATTATCCCTGTTCAATGGGTTTACATTCATCCCCGGATATGGGGTACTGTTTCCTTCCTCCGCCACCCTTGTAGCTGTCATCTGTAATTCGCGCAGGTGTGTTCGCACCCCCTGGATGAGGCGAGAAGTTTTTTCTCGCAGCAACCCTCCTTGGTTCCAGACCTAGGAGCGCACTTTCCCGTATGAGCATTCGGTACACGTATAGGTCTGGGGAAAAGTTACGAGGTACCCACTTAGGGTATCTCCCTAGTCTTAGATAGGTCGTCCGATGGGTTCGCGTTTCGTTGTTGTGCTGACACACCAGGCTACCCTTCTCCGAAAGCTTCGCGAGCCTACTGGTCTTCAGATCGCTCAAAAGGGTTTACTGCACAAGGCCCTTAAAAGGACACTGGCTCCTGCAGAGGGCCGCAGCCCAACGAATGTCAGATGCAAAGCTCCACACCTCATTAAGATCATATTAGCATATTCCCCTAAAAAAAAAAGAGCAAAACCCATCGAAGAATATTCTACATTATAGCCCGCGACTAATTCAGCTTCTGCTTCTGGTAAATCAAAAGGAGCTCGATTAGTTTCTGCTAAACAAGAAATAAAAAACATAATAAATACAGGAAACAAAGGAATGGCAAACCATATCTGCTTTTGCGCGATTACAATTTCACTAAAATTACAAGAACCTACACAAATTAGTACAGTAATAATAATAAGACCGATAGAAACTTCATAAGAAACCATTTGAGCTGCAGATCGTAATGCTCCTAGAAAAGCATATTTAGAATTACTGGACCAGCCTGCTGTAATAATACCATAAACGCCTAAAGAAGATATAGCAAATAGATAAAGTATACCTACATTTAAATCTGACAATACCATACCATAATCAAAAGTAGGGGTCGGAGATTTCCCCGCCCTCCGAACCATACGTGACAGTTTTCCGTCATAAAGCTCTCCGCCACTGATTTACTAAAGCACATTAACAAAAATATATATTGACACTGATTTACTAAAGCACATTAACAAAAATATATATTGACGCGCTTTACGAGGTACTTATTGAATGAGATCGTAGCAGCATTGTCTGCTATGACCAACCCTCAGAAGAGTTAAAGTGTTGCCGCCTTCACCACATTTGTGGTAAGGGCTACACTTTCTACCATCGAATCATGACTGCCGCCCTTCAGTACCTGGCTTGGTCGATTTCCTTATTTACTTACTATAGCGGCTCCGCTGACCCTCTCATTAAAGAGTAGGTCGATCCCGTGATTGCGTCTTCGACTTTTTTTACCTGTTTGTTGAGGTAAGATGTCCGCATAGTATTATTCCCTTACTAAGAATGCCCCCGAAAAAGAAAATATATAGGGCGCAGCAAATATATATTTTTTTCTGTCTTCGGCCTCCGTTATACCTACCAAAAGAACCGATTACAGGACCAAGTCCTTACCCGCTGGCTTGGTGAATGCTGTCGTTCAGCAGCTACGTAATTCGGATTCGTCAGCCTCATCAACCTCAACACTATCGAGTCGTCCTAAATATGGGTTGTGACTTGCTTTCCCAGATGCTTTTCCACGCGCATTGCGGCAACGCTACCTCTGGGTGATTTACTCCATTGACGCAGACTGGAGATCGGGCACCAGGATATGCCCCATAGCGACGAAAGCACCTTGCACGGCGCGCGGTATAACAGCCCAAGCAACCAAACTTAACATAAATGTAATTACTGGAGCCATTATAGAAATAAATAAATTAGCACTACTTGGTAAAATAGGTTCTTTTATCATTAATTTCAAACCATCTGCTAAAGGTTGTAACAATCCAAACAATCCCACTACATTAGGACCCTTTCTACGTTGCATAGAAGCCATTACTTTACGTTCAGCTAGAACTAAGAAGGCTACTCCTAGTAAAAGGGGTATTATTATTCCAAGTATTTTCGCTAAAATACCAATGATATACAGTCTCATTTTGTTGCCTTTTTTTTCTATCTTATTTTTTATGAAAAGCTACATTAAAGTAGCCTGAATGAATGATAGCCATATGTGAAATGTCATAAGAATTATGGCCTTCGGCCCTTAATTGGCTATGGCCAGAAAACAGACACCTACCGCCCACCTTGCCGCGGGTTTACGGCTCTTTTAGGCATTGACAAAACACTTGCGCGAGAAGAATGCATTAATTTCTATTTTTCTTAGTTCAATCGGAGAACCGGCTGAAAAGCCTTTGAAAAGCTTTGATTCAATTCAGGGCTGATCCAACAAGCTCGTAAAATGAACTAGGCCGCGGAGCATAGCATATTTTTCTACTGATTAGTGAAACAAAGAAAAAAAAATATATATATATTTTTTTTTCTTTGTTTGCAAAACCAACCAAGTGCTACGCATCTTTCCAAAATACATATAAACATTTCCTATAATTAATGAAGTAGTTTTATTGTTTAGTGCATCTAGCCCATCTATTTCAATATGTATGTAAACTTTACATAATGCCGCGTTTTACGAACAAGGCGATCAAGACCAAACAGACAGAAAGGAAGGGGAGGGGGGCGCGCGGGTTCTCACATAAGCCGCGCACCCCCGCATAATGGACGAAGAAGACCGCAGAGCTATATTTATTATTCGGTTCCCACAAAAATGTTACTGGTATACCATCAGTACAAGGCCTCTTCAAAGCGCTGCGTAAGCAACACCCTAAGCAAACCGGCCTAGGACAAGCACGCGCGTGCCGCGCGGCGTTGGTCAACTACCTTCTTCGCTTTTCTTATGTAAATCTAACGGTCGCTTTTAAGCAGCTACGGTTTTCTCCATTCGACTGCTATTGAAAAAAAAGGCAGGTTGCATATTACGTGATAGGGCATAGCAAACATATTCTTTTTTCAGCGGCAAGGTCGGGATGCCTTTTATGCCCTCTGGATTGACATCATAATGCCCCTTATAGACCTCAAGCTTCCTCTTAGAGTAATAATTAAGTTATTGATAACTTTTGAGTCTATCAAAATATTTGCCTTGTGACATCACCGGTATATGGATACCTTCCTTTTAGAAAGGACTAGGATCCATATTAGAATCGCTAAAATTAATCACGAATACCACCATCATTACAAGCCTAGTTCTTAAAAAAAAAAGCAGACTAAATTAAGTTCTATCTTTAAATAAAGTATGATTAGGTTGGTAAAAAAACTGTTTCAGATTTTTTCTTCTTTTTTTAATTACCTCCCCACCAATAAATGGATACAAATAAGAATAACCAAACCACATCAACGAAATGCCGGTACCAAGCAGCTGCTTCAAAGCCAAAGTGATGCGTTTGAGTAAAATGCCCTAGATATTGACGAATAGCGCATATTATTAGGAAAATAGTACCTATAATAACATGAAAACCATGAAACCCTGTAGCTAAAAAAAAAGTAGAACCATAAATACCATCAGAAATCGTGAAAGGTGCTTCTACATATTCCATTCCTTGAAACCCGGTGAAGACTAGAGCCAGCAAAATGGTAGAGTCAAAAGTTACTTCATAGAGCCGTACAACTTGGTTGCCGTTTACTCATCTGACATAATAAAGTGCTCTCCGAACCGTGCAAGATAGTTACCTATCACACGGCTCACCAACCTGATTTTTTACTCCATAGGGCACGTAGTCCTTTATAAAGGCTTAGGCTTAATTCTATTCAGACATGAAGTCAGATTTCCCGTGTCAATCAGGTAAAGTCCATAAATGAAAATCATTTCTGTACAGTGATTTAGACTCCTTCTCGCTTTGCCCTTAAACGAATGAGATCGAGTCAAGTGCTTTACTGTTGCCAGCTCTCTTTTAAGTAGGCGGATACTACGAGTCCTCCGTCCCAGATAGCCGGATCATGGCTATCTAGTTCACCGGTACTACCAAGGTACTCTTCTACTTACATGAAAACACATAAGATTTCCAACTAATAATGCTAGTTCGAACAAAAAAGCAGCCGTGCTTCCAGTGTTTTTGTTTCATATTGAAATTAGGACTTCCTCCTGCTCTGCCACAGGCAGGCTACCATTCTGCCATGGAGGAGATAGCGCTGTAATATTATTGATTGATCAATAACCTGACCGAACACGCTCGAGTTAGTGTCTCATAAACACCTCACATTCATGAATGACCCATTCGGCTATATTTCCAAGACACGGTCGGAAAAGTTCTCTAGAGTTGGTCAACCCTGTCCTTTCCTTTTGCAACATGCTATTGTCCCGGTTGGTTTAAATGGTAAGTTGCATCCGTCTCATTGCGAGCATCGGCAATGGTATGATTACGGGAGGTAATCAAAAAGTTTCCTTGGTAATCTGACGGTCGCCTGGTAGCTACTAAAGCATAAACAGCTTGTTTTTTGAATCCAGCTAATATAGCATGATGAGCCCAAGTCACGGCAGCTCCAGATGAAAGTAAAATAAGGGTATTTAGAAAAGGAATTCCCCAAGGATTTAACACATCAATTCCTTTGGGGGGCCGAATAGCTCCAATTTCTACCGTAGGTGCCAAAGAAGAATGAAAAAAAGCCCAAAAGAAAGCTAAAAAAAACATGACTTCAGACACGATGAACAAAATCATACCATAGCGAAGTCCTAATTGGACCACAAATGTATGATGTCCTTCGTAAGTGGATTCACGTATAACATCGCGCCACCATACAAACATAGTATATAGGATCATTCCCAAGCCTAAGCTAAGAAGTGTTCCACCTCCCATAAAAGAGTGCATGTACATAACACCACCAATGGTGCTTGCCAAAGCTCCCAATGAACCCAAAAGAGGCCATGGACTTGGATCTACTAAATGATAAGGATGCTTTTGAGAGACACTCATAATTCGTCCTGTTTGCTTTTTAGTCTAATTTATTTGATATCCAAGAAACATAATCATCCAAAGAAACAGCTTCTACAACAATGGATAGGGGTCAGGAAAAACCCCTGCCCTCCGAACAGTATGGGAGCCTTTCAGCTCGTACTGCTCACCTTCCTAGATTTTCACTTTGGACCTTAGGCAACCTTCTCCACAATAGTTAGAGTTCTCAGTATCTTAATCTGCACCGCAGCCCACAAGTCACTGTTGGCGGCGTCGTGGTATTTGTTGTCCACACAGCAGTTTCATACTTACACTAGTCATAGGTAACATTTCCCGAGCGAATTTTAGCTCTTACGTCTCTTACCTCTATGTATATCTCCCTGATTAGATCTACAAATAGTACACAATCGAAATAACCCCGAGCGGGTCAACTTTGGCGCCCCAGCTCGCATCTACAATCTTACGCGGGAGCGCTAATTGCTCAGACTTAAAAAACCTTTATGGCCTTCGGCCCTTAGCGGGCCCGCGCGTAATTGGAACATATCCTTGGCTTCCTCTGTGAGGCCGAAATCCGCGCGAGCAACCAGATAAAATAGGCAAAAAATAGGACCTCCAGCATTAGCCGGAGGTCTTTTCATACGATGCTGCTGCCCTCGTTCTGATCTTGCTTAGCTTGGGTATTTTTGGTGGTGTGAAAAAGAACTGACTTTTGCTCGGCTTATTGACTAAATGGGCTGGGGTTTTTTTTCTATTCAGAGTATTCCTTACAGATCTCGGTGTCATTTTTTTTTGCTTTCTTCAAATAGTTTTGTACCAGACAAAGAATCGCTCAATATTCGGGTGAATCCGTAGTATCTGCCGTGTTTGCTTTTGTAGATTTTTACCTATATGGCTGTCGAGAGACAAACAAGATCTGTCCAGTTTAACTTGAGCGTAAACTAGCGTATAGACTTGTTGAGAGCTCCTGTTGTCTTAGTAAAGGAAAAGTACGATCTTGGATTGGCCCCCTTCGCATGACCTGAAGAGGCCTGTAATACTATGAGGCCTCTGAACTCCCTCACGACACTGTCATGGGGATGTTTAGCCCCGACTTCCATAGGTCCGAATTAGGTTTTACCTCCTAGTGAGAATTTAGGTCCTTGCGCGGGCGTCTGATCTCTCGGACTTACTCTGTATGGAGTGCCCTGTGGTTCCTCGAGTGCCGCAGAAGCTAATGCCATCAACTGCGGGTTTAACATTATTGGTTTACTAACCACTCGCTCGCCGCTATATCCTGCTTGGGACGTTCGGTCCAGCTTAGGACGGGCTCCGCGTTTCAAGCTCGTTATCCTAACCATATTCTTTGCTTTCCCGGGGAGCCCTAATGGGGGCAGGCCCATCGATCCCCGGCTTTTCCCTACTGCTCTAGCCATGATATTGCTATGATAGCTTTTTTGGGTAGCTCGCACCCAGGTTTGCCTTGTTCGAGAAAGTGCGACTGAGCCAGAGTGGGCTCAGCAGTCGGCCTATTTATTCGGGCGCACGCATAAACGCATGATTAGTTCCACAAAGTTCACTGCACTGACCATAGTAAACTCCTTCTCGTTTAATAAAAATGGAAGTCTGATTTAAACGACCAGGTACAGCATCACATTTTACACCTAAGGAGGGTACAGCCCAGCTATGAAGTACATCGGCAGATGTTATAATCATACGTAGATGAGTTTTTGCTGGTACAACTACTCGATTGTCTACTTCTAATAAGCGCAATTGACCTAATTCTAAGTCATCTTCTGGAATCATATAACTATCAAAAGTTAGTGACTGTTCATCAGAACTGTTATAATCTGAATACTCATAAGGTTGGGTCGACGGCCAGTCCTTGGTCCCAAGGGCCCATACGCCTCCCACCAAACTGTACTTGCAAGTTTCCCCGCAGACAGCTCTCCACGCTCATTAAAACTCGAAGAGTAGAATGTCTAGTTCTTTCCCACCCGGGGATAAAACGTAATATACTCTCTACAATGGATCTTCAGGTGGCGTTATCAGGGGTCTGCTTCTTGTTTTATTGAACTATGATCTTAGTGAAACCTTTCAAGGTCAAAACTTTGACCTTTTTGTTGATATGTCTGTAATAATGTGCTTCCGCAATTTCAGTAATTTTACAAGCAAGACACAGATCATATAGAAAAAAAAAAGTATGGGACCTTACTGCATAGTTAACCACATAAAACGAATCCAATCTAGTTATCCTTTGTTCAATAAGTGTAACGTTCAAAAAAAGGGATGATAGTCCAAGTTGTAGGAATGACCCAGTGAACCCATGGTTTATTTATTAATCTCTGGGCTTTATGTCCTTGCTCATTGTTTTCTAGCAATAGGCTTCCTGTTTACTTCTTGTTCTTAGCACCTATTGATGCTTTAAAAAACTTACCGGTTGCTTGGAACTGAAAGGATCTGTCCTTCATTTTATCAATGATGATAAGACGGGTTACGCCCTGAATCGTCGAGAGTGGACTCGCCGACTCCTAAAGTAATGTTCCCAAATTTTCATTTGATCTTGCGATATGCAGTTTTGTAACTCTTTATTAGGTCGAATAGACTAAAATAGTAACATTTCCACCGTAAGTAAATCCTCTGTGACCCTTGAGTTTTCGCCGAAATTGCTCGACGTCCCTTGCGAGCGGCCGAGACTTCAGTACAGTATAAGCGCTGGTCCCCTTCGGTAAAGTTCTTGTTCTTGATGTTACCTACTGGAGGACCTCCGTCCCCAAAGAAGAAGAGCAAGCCTCAGAGAGGCTCGTTCTTCTTCTTCCGGCAGTTTTGCCACTACCGTGGTTGTTGCCAACGTTAGGGGATCCCCTATTCCAAAAAATGACGGGGCCGGGCCTGTTAGATTCAAAGTCGTATGCCACTGGCTGTGGTGCTGATAGATTTAATACTTCAGCGCTGTTATTGGACATTGCAGGCTGAGCAGTCTATTTCTTGTATATTGTTTACACTAAGAAAAGGAATGTGTACCTTCAGCGACTTAAAGAATGGAACCATAGGCCTATTAGCTGGGGGAGCCTTTTCAGTCTATAGGTTTAACCTCAACTCCCCGTTTCTGGCATGCTCTAGTCTCTTGAGTCTTTCAACGTCAAACGAAGAATGATTTTGGCTCATCTTTCTTTTGGTAAGCCAGAAGCTTTGCAGACCATAGAACCAGTCCGGTGCATTTCGTTGCACTTCCATCATTCTTGTGAAAGGGCGCACTCCAATACCGTTGATGTCCAATAGCTTTGATAGTAATTGTTGGATTTACTACCTCGTCCATTGAATATAATAAAGCAAAAGATGGTATAGCAATAAACATCAGAATAATACTAGGAAAAATAGTCCAAATAATCTCTATAGTAGTCCCATGAACAATCCTTTCCGGAATTGGATTTCTTTTATAATGAAAATGCCATAAAGCGCGAACCAACATCCATAATACAAAAATCAAAATAATTATTAAGAAGAAAAAAATATCATGATGTAAGATAGGGGTCAGCGCTCGGTGTCTGCCCTCAGAACCATACGTGACAGTTTTCCGTCATAAAGCTCGCTACCTCGAACCTAGGCCTGAGAAGGGGCAAAGAAGCATGCTTTGCCCTCTTCTCTAAAACAAAATATGAAACGTAACGGCGCTACGCGCACCTTTCTTTGTTCGCCTTGCGAACAAAGTGGGCATGTGTTAAACAATCGGTCAGCAGGGAAGCTTGCACAGAAGCAAGCAAAAAAAAATATATATATATTTTTTTTTGCTTGCTTTATTCCACAAACTATTGCGCAGTGGCATCATCGAGGCTATAAACTGATTGCTTCGTAACACATAGTTAAGATGATGGTATCGTTGAGCGCGTAACAGTCCATTGTATGCTTCATTCTTGTATTTATAGGCTTTTATTCGCTTTTTAATTAAGATAAGGACACGGGAAAAAATAGATATATTTTTTTTTTCAAAGCCCCTTATGTACCTCAGAGAGGATACGAAACGGTCTTAGGTTGATCCCCTTAATAGCTAAAACTATGCATTCTTACTATGGGATCTCTGAATTCTCCTTGTACAGGGAGTTAGTTCCCCAGCTTCCACCATCACGGATTTTAAAGGGTTAGATCCTTGCGTGAATGCCTGATTTCTCGGGCTATTCCTGTATAGAGTGCTACGTGGGGACTCAAGTCCCGTGTTCGCAATTGATATCGAGCGCGAGTTCGGCCGTTTTGCAGGCTTACTATCCACGCGTATGCTTTGATATTCTGCTTCAGACATACGGCCCGGAATTGGATGGACTAGATTCACGTATCAAGTTTGTTATCCTGATCTTTCTTTATGCCTTGTCGAAGCATCCTAGTGAGGGCAGTCTCAATGTTCTGCGAGTTTCACATGATGCTTTCGGGGCAATCTTATTGCTAAGGATGCCCCACCTGTGTAGCTCACATCCTGGCGATAGCCAGCTTGAGCAGATATGGCAGAGTTGGAGCAGAGCTCTGCAACCGTGATGATATATCTAGGCGCACTCAATTATTCCTTGCATCATAGGTGTTGCTGCGTCTTGAAATCCTAATTGCCAAGGTTCCGCAGCGTCACAATAACCAATTGGAAATAGCCATGTATTTTTCAAACTCATTTGGTATATTCTTGTTTTTTTTAGAACTACTTTGGCCCTTCAACAGGCCCCGCAAAAGGGCCAACCAACAAAAAAATCGATTTTTTTGTTAGACGCCCATTAGGATAGGCAAACCCGCAATAATAATCCCATAAAAACCCAGAAAATAAAAAGATCTAAGATTAAACCCACCCCGTAGGTGATAGTTTCGCATCATACAACTCTACGTTCAAATTAATAGGACTTAGATCCTAAGAAAGATATACTTGCTAAACTCAATAAATAAAAGAACCTAAGTTCCCGATGGCTCTTTAAGAAACAAAAATATCTTCATATCTTATAAAAACGAAGAAGTTTGCGTTTGGGACAGGGTACTTAATAGATAATTTAGGTGGTAATTTTTTTTTAGGTGCCTGTTGAAGGTCTGCCTATGATACTTGTGGCCTTTCTTTTATGGTCATTTGTTCCGCATACTGATCTCGAATCTTGTCGCGCAAAGACCCTTACCCTTAGCTTGCAGCTTGTTGTATTTAGCTTCTACTACACGCTAAACAGCATCATCTAGACGTGGCTGTTCATTCTTCATCAGTACTTATTTCTTTTATTATCCAACTAACAAGCATTAATTTCTTTCATTTAACGCTCTTCAATTTCTTTTAAAAGCTGATCCGTGTTTTTAGCTTTATTAGTAAGTACCTTATAATTGAACTTTAGCTTTTTTCATTTTAGGCCTTTTTCTTAGAATTCTAATGCATTCGCTCTATTTAAATTGTGCACGTACAACCAAGTACCCCACCACAATAAAAGCGCCTATGGCATTACCAGCTATCTCAACAGCCTCTACAGGTCTTCGTTTTGCTAAAATGACAGAGAATTATGAAAACTTTGTGTGGTTGTTTTATGTAATTTTATTTAAACAACCTTTAAAATAGAAAATATTTTGAACTTTAAACCTAAGATTCCACGCTAAATAAAGATAATAAGATTCTTTTTCTTTTTTCATTTATGCGTAACACTTTCCTAAGCTCTAAACGTTAAGAGTACTGAAGTCCCAGATTATTACCTATTAAGTTTACTTTTATTCGTAGGGCTTTTATAGTCTACCTTACTCTTATAAAAAGCCAAAATATTCCCATCATGAAAATAAACTATTTATTATAGACGGTGGGGTCTGGGTTCTATCGCAAGGCTGCTTCGGCTAAAATAACCAATTAATAGAATTAAAGATAGAAGGCGTAAACCGAAGCAAATGCGTTTTCCGTCACAAGGGGTGGCCAGTAGACTGCGTCAACAACTCCTTTTCTATTATATTATAGAAAGTGTCGGCTACGTTCTGAAGGTCTAAGATCATAGTCGTCTATTGGAGTGTACTCACGACTTACAAGGCTTTTTCATATTTTCCTTTGTAGTTCGCCAACTCCTGGAATTCATTCATTAGTAACCCAAGCCTTTCCATTCAGACTTAAGGATTCCCTAACAGCATTGTTGTCTCCTCCCGAAGAGAGAGAGGCCAAGCCTTCTAAAATAGAGATCTCTTTATTAATGGAAAAACCTACACAACCTACATACTTACATCCTAATAAGCCCGCGCCTTCGGCCCTACACTAAAGATGCATCATGCATTTCGAGTGCTTCGCACCATTATGAGTGCTTCGCACAACTGAATCTGTTCTACATGATCAGTATTAATCTCCCGTTAACCATGTGCCATCATATGGAAAAAACAGAGCCTACAAAGGCTTTGGTTATTTGCTTTAATAAGTATAACCAACCTCTTAGAAACAAACAGTCAAACCAATACAATGCTTAAAAGGATTCAAAGTAGCAGATTATGCAACTTGTTGATTATTCATATAATGGAAAAACCACTTGGCTTTGATTCAGTTCTGCAATAACATAGTAATTAGATGCTACGCCATGAAGTAGACCCATGATTCAGAATTAAAAGCTAAGCGCAAAGCGGAAACACATTAAAAATTTACATGCTTTATGCTTGATAGCTTGACCATGCTATACTTATATAAACAGGAGCTAAAAAAACCCAAATGAATTGCGTTTAACCATAAGATTTATCCATATGAGGCCTAACTTAGACATAATCTATAGTATGCTGCGTTTTCTAAATTTGTTTTCAAATAAAGGTAAGGTAGTTGTTTAGACATGCTCTGAACAATGGCATAGTAAAAAGCTAAATCCTGTATCAATATATTCAGCGCACTTAACAGTCATTTGCGCTAACCGCGGAACTCCTAGAAAAAGAACACGAAAAAATATTTGGCTGCGCTTCGCGCCTTTGGCCATAAAGGCAAAAGTTGCAGTAAAGGGGTTTGGATTGAATAGAAAAGATAAATGCATCAAGGGCAATGCAGTAACTTAGAAAAGAAAACGAGCCGTCATGCCACCACCTCTATTTTTATTTGTTGCTCTGTTCTATGCTTTTTGGCGGTTGCAGCACGCAGCAATTTCTTTTATAAAATAGAAAATTTGTTTACTTTTCAATTCTTCGACCACTAAAATGTAAAGTAGGACTTAAGTCGTCCGCCCCGGCATACGTCAAAAAAATCTATATTTTTGTATTTACCTTTTTTTTTCTTTGCCTTATATTTATTATTGGCTTTACGAAGGACTTTAGTCCCGGAAAACCTTAGCTTTCCGGGGGTTTACCCGCTTTCTTTGCTTTGTGCAAAAAAGAAGCAGAGATTGAAAAGGCACAGCAAAAAAAAAAAGAAGGGTACAAAAAAAAATCTATATACCTTTTTTTTTTGAGCTTCTTAATGGCTTCAGAGAGCTGAAGCCTTCAAATATCTCTGATTTTTTTGATAGTATTTTTAAAATCTATAGCATTTTGTCGGAACACATCCTGTCTTTTGACTTGAGTGGTTTTATGCATAGTAAGTACTATAGCTCCGATCATAGCTACTAATAAAATAAGACTAGAAACCAAAAACAAAACAAAATAGGTGGTATAAAGTAAATTGCCTAATGTTTCCAAATTAGTCCAACTTTGTATCTTTTCAGCATAAACTGTATATGTTAAATAAGTTGTACTCAATTTCGTTGGTAATATTGGAATGTAATCATTATCTACAATGAAAAAAATTTCCAACAAAAAAATAACTCCAATAATACCACCTACAGGTAAATAACGCAATACATTCTCGTGAATTTCTGCTATTTTAATATTTAACATCATAACTACAAATAAAAATAAAACGGCAATAGCTCCTACATAAACCACTAAAAAAATCATAGCAAAGAAGTCAAGACCTAACAAAACAAGTAAACCCGAAGTGTTAAAAAAAACTAAAATGAAAAATAAAACAGAATGGACTGGATTTTTAGCACGTATTACCATAACACTAGAGACTAAAGCAATGCTCGAAAAAACAGAAAAAAGTATCATGGTTATTTTACTAAGTCCCTTTTATTATTTGCTCCAACAATAAAAAAAAATATATAGATTTTTTTTCTACGCATCATCTGGAGAACAGATGATGCGAGCAAACACAAACCAAGCAAAAAAACAACTAAAGCCAACACATGTACACAACATAAAAAAAGAGCCCCATAAGGGGGAAATCCTACTAGAGCAAAGAAAGGAGTGCGAAATAAGAGCGCTCTCGATACAAAAGAAGCCTTCGGTTCTAAAGTGCAACAGGAAGCAAAAAAAATATGTATTTTTTTTCTTATCCGCCTCCCTCCTCCTGCTTTGGATATAGTTCATTAGAAGGCTTCGTGGAACGACATCATAAAGAAAAAGTGTCTCAGGTTCTCGTCAGTCGAGTAGATAAATCTCGATATATCGTAATAGTAAATGCATGGCGAACTTTGCGTACAAAACTATCTTTCGCTCGTGAAATCTGTAGACTATTTTCGATTTTGAATTCGCATGAAGCAAATTCATCATGTATGATAATTAATGACCATCTTCATTTATAAACTTTATTCTTTGTGCTCTTAGACACTCTTGAACTTTGCATTACCGAAGGCTCCCAAAGCTGAAACCGCTTCGAGTTGTTTCCGTACGAAACGATTCATAAATTAGCTATGTAAATGAGCGCTTTTCACTTTTGCTTCTTGACTAAATATTGGAAAGCCCATGGTTGGGGTCTTCGACCCCAACTTATGGAATTGGGGCAAGGAGAGGCTTAGAAACTTTGAGTTTTATTCTTTTCTAGAACGAACATAAATGGCACAAAATCACGCATACTTTGTCCATTAGCTTATAAAAAGCGCGCAGCAAACCAACAAAAAATCTAGGCGCACAAAAATATATAGATTTTTTTTCATATATATTCTAAAATGCAGAAAAGTAAAAAAAAAGATTTTTTTTTAGCTCTTCAAATCCATTTGATTATGCTTCGCTTTTCTTTTTTTTTAAAAAGTTACCATTCATTATTTAAGAAAAGAAAAACATAAATAGAAATTAACGCTCTATTCGCTGCGCGAATGTAGGGCAAATCAAGCTTGGCTTCGAGGTATTTCTTCATATATAATATATATATAAAAAAATACCGAAAGAAATAAAAATCTTTTTTTATTTTCTCTCAAGACTTTGCCTTAAAAAGCGTCAAGCAACGAAGCGGCTTCTTGGTTTCGCCTCGCGCTAAAATAAAAAAAAGAGAATTCATCATGGCTTGCAGTCCGCTAGAACAATTTGCAATTATTCCATTGATTCCTATTCATATAGGAAATTTCTATCTTTCATTTACGTGCGGAGCTCGCGCCCACTACTCGATGGTGTAAACACTTCGTCGGGGTTTTAGACGATAATCCAACTCCCGTTTACTTCGATGCCGTGGAGTCAGGAAAGTGTTCTGTACAGGATAGGTTTACGAATCTCGAGAATGGCCGCTCTTTTGGAGGGAAGACGAATATGAGGACTGATCTACTCAAATAGCCGATGGTAAACGGTGAAAGGAAGCCCCTGGGTCAGGATACAAACCATGTTCACGCCGGCACACGCCGGTCGAGCCTAGAGAATCCTAGACAGAACGCGCGGGTAGATCAACTGGGGTGACGGCTATGAGGGCGAGTGCCCAGGATACTGTGGAATGCGCTCGAGGATGGATGGAAAACCTCCCACAAAATAAGCGGCGAGGAATGTAGTCCTGGCTCTCTTCGGCTAAGTAAAAAAAAATACTTTTTTGAAGATGGCTGCCAAAATAAAGCCTCTATTGGACCTTTGGTCGGTCCCGAGGAGAGAGGAGCCGTATGATGGGAGACTATCACGTACGGTTCTATAGGAGGGGAACGGCTTTAAACCCTGGGCCTAAGTAAGGTTCAAATGGAGCAAAAAAAAAATCTTTTTTTCCCCTACCGACCCAATTCATCTTTGTTTATGCTATTAACTATCAGTCTAGTATTGCTTCTAGTTCATTTCGTTACTTTAAATGGAGGACACTTAGTACCAAATGCTTGGCAATCCTTTGTTGAAATTATTTATGATTTTGTGCCTAACTTGGTAAATGAACAAATAAGCGGTCCTTCTTCGATGAAACAACGCTTTTTTCCTCTAATTTTTGTTACTTTTACTTTTCTATTATTTAGTAATCTTATTGGTATGATACCCTATAGTTTTACAGTAACAAGTCATTTTATAATTACCCTGGGTCTTTCATTATCTCTTTTTATCGGAATCACTATAGTTGGATTTCAAACACATGGGCTTCATTTTTTCAGTTTTTTATTGCCGCAAGGAGTACCCTTGCCGTTAGCACCCTTCTTAGTACTTCCCGAGCTAATCTCCTATCGTTTTCGCGCATTAAGTTTAGGAATACGTTTATTCGCCAATATGATGGCTGGTCATAGTTTAGTAAAGATTCTAAGCGGGTTTGCTTGGACTATGCTATCTATGGGGGGTATTATGTATTTAGCACAGTTTGCTCCTTTTTTAATAGTATTCGCATCAACTGGTTTGGAATTAGGTGTTGCTATATTACAAGCTTATGTTTTTACTATTTTAATTTGTATTTACTTAAATGATGCTATAAACCTTCATTAAAAGACTGATGTAAGGAGCATCAAAACAGTTGCTACATTACTTCTTTACTTTTTAAGCGCGTTATCATCAACCATAATAAAAAAGCTGGATTTGCTTTTGATGACGCAAAATAATGCACACCAATGGTCGAAGACCTTTGAACGCGCAGGATGCAAAAAGCTACGAAAAAAAAAATATTCTATATATATATATATTTTGCTGCGCCCTGCGGCCTTGTAGAGTTCCCTGTTGGCGGAAGCGAATGTCCCAGGACCCCGGGGACTAATTCCTACCAAAACAAATAGGCCGCAGGTACTCCCCTCCCCCCGCAGCTTGACAAAAGTTGTCTTTGGTCGCCTTGGTGTGCTGATAATTGTGCGCTACCTGCAGGGTGCACAAAAAAAAAACTACGCGAATATTACTAGCTTTCTGATCGATTTTTTAATAGAAAAAACAGCAAGCAAAAAAAATATATATTTGCTGCGCCCACTCTCTTGCAACCCTTCTTTGATGCGGCAAACTTATCTTGAGCTAAGACGCTTAATGTCTAATTCTAAGAAAAGACGAATAGTTTAATTATGATAAAAGCCATGAGATCCTTATAAATGAGTAGCCAAGCGCATAACGAAGCTTGGCCTTTTTTTTCTTTCCTCAATCCCCGGGTAGGGCAAAGCAAAAGGGGGCGAAGCGCAGAAAAGTTTCTAAATAATGCGCTTCGCCTCCCTTGTCGTCTGATCCCTTTTTTTTTTATTTCAAATAGTTTACCACCATCTATAATGCGAAAAACTACGATTGGCTTGAGCCAGTTTATGAAGATCATCCCTTTTTTTACGTGCAATCCCCATCTTTCGGGAAGCATCCAATATCTCATCAGCTAAACATTGATCTAAGCTCATGCTTTTTTTGTTAATACGTCGTTTGGCTGCCGCTTCGAGCATCCAACGAATGGCTAAGGTTTCTTGACGATTTGTTGCTATAATAGATGGTACTAATTGAGTAGTACCAGAAATTCTTACCTTTTTCACTTCACAAACAGGCTTGACATTTTCTATGGCATTAACCAAAAGTCTCAATATATCGCCATGCTGAGCTAAACAATGAAAAGTTTTATAAACAATAGCACGAGATCTCGTTTTTTTACCATCAATCATGCAAATATGGACCAATTTTTTTATTAATTGTTTTTGTTTACCATGCAAGCCCCGGATATAGCCCAAATTGTCTGAGCTATTGTATATGCTTGCCTTACGACCTTTAGGTCTTGATGGCACATGCCCTGGAAGGGCATAGCATAAATATCTACAATGCGATAAACGACGCGCAAAAAAGCTTTCTGAAAAAAAAAATAGATTTTTTCCGCTAAATGGCCAATTTTCATTTTTTTTCATTCCTGCTTTTTTTGAAAGTTTTGATTGGTGAAACCAATCAAGGGATAAACCAAACACAAAGCTGAAATTCGATGATTTGACAAATAAATTCATATAGAATCTTTGGGTTTTTTTGTACCATATTTAGATCTGCCTTGACGTCGACTCGGTATTCCTTGTAAATCTTTAATTCCTCGAATACAATGGTATTTTACACCTGGCAAATCTTTCGCTCTACCCCCTCTAACCATAACCACAGAATGCTCTTGCAAATTATGGCCTTCGCCGGGAATGTAAGCAATTATCTCATTTCGATTGGTTAAACGTACTTTGGCTATCTTGCGTAAAGCCGAATTAGGTTTCTTTGGTGTTCTTGTTGAAACACGCAGGCATACTCCTTGCTTTTGAGGACATTGAGTTAAAGCTCGAGTACGTTGTGTGCGCCGTTTTGACTTTTTACCATGACGAATCAATTGATTTATTGTAGGCATATTTCACTTACTTGGTTTTTTTTAGAAAGTTGCATAAAATTTTTCTTTCTTATTTCTCATGCTCTATTTGTTATAAGAATGGGGCCTTTGGCCGCTATACCCTGCGCCCTTTTATTACTATGCTCTCTATGATTTTTATTAATCATAAGAGCACAGAAAAAAAGAATAAGAGGGAACAGTTAAAAACTATAATAAAGGGCGAAGACACTGAAAAAAAAGTATTTTTTCAATTTTTTGTGTCCTTTCCTTTTTAAACAAAAAATTCCTACGTGCACTAGAAAGCTCATTTCGCTTGGCTATCGGAGCATATGTGAGTAAGGCTATCCCTTACGGGATTCGAACCCGTGTTCTCGCCATGAAAAGACGATGTCCTATACCCCTAGACGAAAGGGACAAAATTATTTCGAAGAAAAATGGTCAGCCAGAGCTGCGCTACAATAAAAAAAAAAAAAGTGGCGCATAAACGGGCCACAGGCCGCAAATTGTGCCACTTTTTTTTTTCATTTACCTACGATAATTCATAACGCTTTCAACTAAAAAAAAAACTCTATACCTGATCAACATTACACCAAGAGCGACCTTTAATAACGTCTGCATTTCCGCTTTTCGGATAAAGCCAATAAATTAGGAGAAATGAGAAAACAAAATCTATATATATTTTTTCTTTTTTAGCAGTAAAACCTAAACGCGAGCTAATCAAATCAACAAAGTATTCTTTTTTGAACTTGATTACTAACGTGTTATAATGCATCCAGATCACTTAACTGCGGTCAAAATGTTGACTAATTTGACCACAGTGAATAAACTTTCTCGAATCACAGAAGGCATAAACGCCTTAAAATAATGCAATAGGGTAATACTATCCTAATTTACAAAGTATACCATCGCTTAAATGAATAGGGTAAAAAAAAACATATCTCTTTTTTTTTCAATTCTTAAAATAGTTTTTCATATATATATATGTTTTTTCTTTATAGTAATGCAGCCTACATGACACGTAGTGCTTAAGAATAATAAATTTGTGCTTGTAGCTCAATCGGATAGAGCACCAAACTACGGATTTGGGGGTTGAGAGTTCGAATCTTTCCAAGCATGGGCCTATCCATCAAATTTTACTAAGAGAATACATCTGATAAGTGTAAAGGCCTTCTTACTTTTTTCTTATTGTTTTGTTTTGTTGGAGCTGGCGGAAATAGCTTAATGGTAGAGTATAGCCTTGCCAAGGCTGAGGTTGAGGGTTCAAGTCCCTTTTTCCGCTTGGGTTTTTCTTTATTTGCTTTTGTTCTTGAAAAATGTATTTTTTTTGTGTTGCTTAAACAAAAGAAAGTAGGCAACAAAAGCAGGCGCTGCTTTTGCAGCCTTGCTTGGCAAATAGAAATCATTTGTCATGATTCAGGGCGCAGGTGCAGCCTCAGGCTGGGCCATTTCTCTACGAAAGGCAATTAAAGCGGTGCTGTGCCCACATTATTCGCATAACAAATAATGGGGCTGGAAAGAAGCAAAAAGATAAAGAAAGAAAAGGGTACGGAGAGTCATTGGAGGCACAGTGCTTTCCTTGTTTTTAACAAAGGCCAATAAAGAAAAAAATTCTTTTTTTTTATCGCGCCCCGCGAAAAGCTACGCTCTGTGGCCTTGCTCGAATTCAGCCTTGAATCCAATTCAGACTTGTGGATTATGCAATTATTATATTATGCTGAACTTATAAAAATTTTATTTATTTATTAGACATACAACTTACAAACATAAACTTAGTGCCATTTGATGGCTAACTAAGAATAAAGGAGAAGGATATAAAAAGAAAAAACTGATCAAAAATAAAGTAATTGCTAGTAGTAAGGATTTTTCACGATCCATTGGTTTATATAGAATCCATTTTTTAGGTGTATCAAAATACATTATTTTCACAAAGCGTATATAATAAAAACAACTGATAACACTAGTAACAACTCCTATTAAGGCTAGTAAGTAAGCCCCACAGCCTAGAGCAGCAAAAAACAAATAAAATTTGCTACAAAATCCGGCTAACGGGGGTATTCCTGCGTATGAAAACATAGTAATAGACAGAGTAATAGCTAAAATAGGATTAGTTTTGGCTAAAGCACCTAAATCTGCTATATATTTGAAACGGTTTTGACGTAATGCTAAAACTATGGCGAATACATTGATGGTCATTAATACATAAATAAAAACACCAATTAGTAGCGATTGAATTCCTTCTATGGTTCCACATGAAAAACCAATAAAAAGATAACCTACATGTCCAATAGAACTATAAGCTAAAAGTCTTTTGACTTTGTTTTGAGCCATTGCAGCCAATGCTCCTAAGATCATAGAAGCAATGCTGCAAAAAAAGAATAGTTGTTGCCATGTTGGATCATAGAAACTATAAATAAAAACACGTACCATATTAGCAAGAATAGATATTTTAGGTGCAATAGAAAAGAATGCTGTAACCAGAGTAGGTGAACCCTCGTATACATCAGGTGCCCACATATGAAAAGGAACTGCTGTGATCTTAAATAAAAAACCTACAGCAATAAATAGAATCCCCATAAAGATACCACTAGATTGAGCACCAAATAAAGTAATTTCATATCCAGTGAAAATCTTAGCTAATTCCTCAAAGTTGGTAACTCCAGTAAATCCATAAATCATAGAACAACCAAACAATAAAATTCCAGAGGAGAATGCACCTAAAATAAAATATTTTAAGCCAGCTTCTGTAGAAAATTCAGAGTCTCTTTTTGATGCTGCAATCACATAAAAACATAAACTTTGAAGCTCAATAGCTAAATACATGGCAATTAAATCATAAGCCGAAATCATGAAGAGCATACTGCAAGTAGAAAGTAAAATTAAGACAATAGATTCAAAAGCATTCAAACTCTCTTCTTTGAAATAACCCAGACACATAACTATAGTGCTAGCCGTACTTACTAATAGAAAGATTTGGCAAAAATATGTAAAATTGTCTATTATTAAATTATTATAAAATAAATTAGCAACAGTTAGAGGTGTGCTAAAAGCGACCAATAAGATAGTTATTAGATACCGATAGGGTGCTTTTTCCCCCCCCGGTCAGAACCACACGTGCGAGTTTCCCCGCATGTGGCTCGTCCATGATAACTTCTTCAGGTTTACGGACCGAAACCCTCTAAGGCCGGGCCTGCATGAACAAAATAAAACACTGATCATTTCGGAGTTGGCGTTATGCCACATTGTCTTCCATTCTTTCATTGGTTACGTTTGTAGGTAGATTAATCAAATTCGCTGTTTTACTTAGCTATTGTTTTAGTCTTTTATTTAGGGTTGTATATTAACATAGGAAGTCTCATTAATATGGGGCTGAAAGTAGTAGCACTCAGCGAAAAAAAGATTTTTTTTTCTCTTTAATGACATTATCCTAAATTGCTTCTCTGAGTTTGCTGTACTTTCCAGACGCGGCGCGCGCCGCGTCTGGAAAGTACAGCGCATTATCACCTACCTCCTTTTCCTCCGAGGCTTTCACTCTAAAGGGCATTGTCGTATGCTCAACATTAATTGCCCGGTGTATTTCTCAGGGTACATTATGGAAGGATCTGTCACCCGTACATTTTGGCTAAAGCCTTGGTCTCCAAGGGATTTTCAAAAGTATTTTTTTTTGAAAATCGTAGCAAATTTGCTACGCCCTGCTTTTATCAAAGCTGGTTCCTATAGAGTCCATTTGGATGATCCCTAGTTTGCGCGTTTGGCCGTTTGCTTGTCGTTTAGTTACGTGTACCACTTTTTTTGTTCATTACAGTTACGTCCGGAGGGTTGCTCGCACGTGAGTAGCGTTCGAGCCCACGTGCCTTCCGGCCCCGCCTTTCGTTGGGGGAAGTTACCTTACTCCTATGCGTACGATTGTACTTGCGACGAAACGCGGATAGTACCCATGCTATGGTTCCTTGCGGTCTGATCCCACATAAGGTTAGGGAGTCTACCCGAGCGATTGTTTTCAACCATCGTCTTCTCAAACGCGCCCTCCTAGGCGCACAACACTAAGTAAACCAAGCCAACTAACATTACACACTAATGGTGGATAATCATATTTTTTAGAGGTACTAAATACAACTCCATAAATAAGCAAAATGATGGTTGCGTTAATAAGAAAGATCTCTGGGAAAAGCGCTAAAAAATCATGTTCAAACATTTCTTCAAACCTCTTTTTTATGTTTTTTAATCAAATTTTCCATGTTGCACTAAGTTACTTACGGAAGTATGCATACACTCTAAGAAAACTTCGGGGTAAACACCCATCCAAATAACTCCGACAATAAAAGGGAAAAATATTAGAACTTCTCTTCTATTTAAATCGGAGAATTTTTGGAGGAATTTGGGTTTGAAATTCCCAAAAATCACACGATTATATAGCCAAAGAGAATAAGCTGCGCCTAAAATCATTCCAAGTGCCGCTAATGTGGCCACTAAGCTATTTCTTTGGAAAGCTCCTATTAAAATAAGAAATTCTCCGATAAAGCTGCTAGTACCGGGTAAACTCATATTGGCTAAGGTAAAGAATAAGAAAATCGTAGAGAACATTGGCATGGTGCTGACTAAACCTCCATAATATTTAACAAGTCGAGTCTTATGTCGGTCATATAAAACACCAACACATAAAAAAGGGGCTGAAGAAACCATTCCATGACTTAACATAAGTAAAATACTACCTTCAATTCCTTGTATGTTTAGACTGAACATACCAATAGTCACAAAATTCATATGAGCTACTGAAGAGTAGGCAATAATTTTCTTCAGATCGATTTGTCTTATTGTAGTCAAGGAAGTATATATAATAGCAATAACGCTTAAGGTATAAATAAAAGGAGTAAAATAAAGTGTCGCTTCAGGAAACATGGGTATAGAAAATCTTAAAAAACCATAGGTTCCTAATTTTAAAAGAATTCCTGCCAAGATTACAGATCCAGCCGTAGGTGCCTCTACGTGAGCTTCAGGTAACCAAATATGAACTGGTACCATAGGCACTTTTACGGAAAAAGAAGCAAAAAAAGCAATCCATAGCAATATTTGGCGTCGCTCACTAAATTCTGTGGTTAATAATATTTGTAAATCAGTGGTTCCTGTTTGAAAAAAAATAAATAAAATGGCTAAGAGCATGAAGACAGATCCAAGTAAAGTATATAAGAAAAACTGATATGCTGCTTGTATTTTTCTTTGTCTAGAACCCCACACCCCTATAATAATAGGAGAGTAAGGGATGATAGGCCCTCGGCTTTATCTCCCCATGATAAATGAGTTGAGAAAAAGCTCCTGTAGGTACCCACACCCTTCTCAAAGAACCGTACGTGACACTCTCGTGTCATACGGCTCCCTCTTAAAATAACAGATGAGCCAAAAAGAAAAGCCAAGCAAAAAAAAAAATATATAGATTTTTGCAGAAAGGGCTTTACGCCTTTTTTTGGCTTGTAGTTCTAAAATATTTTTTTATTTTGGTCTCCTTTTTTGTTCTAGCGACTCATCCTGCGGCCTCGCCAATAACTTCCCGACAGAGGAATTGACCTGAGGTCCTCTTTCAAGATCAGGACGATTATCCTTGTCAGCTCAATAGGTAGTTAACAAATTTATGTCCATCCCCAGGCGTCGGGTACTTTTTTTTTCCCCACCACCCTTGTAGCCGTCATCTGTAATTCGCGCAAGTGTGTTTGCACCCCCTAGACTTCACGAAAACTGTTTTCTCGTAGCAAAACTCCATTCTTCCCTGCCTAGGAGCACCCTTTCTTGCATGTTTATACAATATTCGAGTAGGCAGAGTGAAGTCCTGCAAAGTACCCACTCAAAGTACCCCTCAATCCCAAATAGGTCATCCGACGGGTTCGACCAAAAAGCTATGCTTACACACAAGACTACCCTTCTCCGAAAGCTTCGCGGGACCTACTGGTCTTCAGATCGCTCGGAAGGGTTTACTGCACAAGGCTCCTGCAGAGGCGGCGCTTCGCGCCGCGAATATCAGATGCTCAGCTCCGCACAACATAGGGATTAAAATGCTTTCAAAAAAAACATAAAATAATAAAAGATCCAGCATGCAAAACACAGCAATCATGAAAGATTCACAAATTAGAAATGCTATCATATACTCTTTTTTATAACTTTTAATACTGGACCAACCTACTAAAATGCAAATAGGAATTAAAAATGTGGTCAAGACCACGAAAAATAAAGAGATACCATCTATACCTATATAAAAATTGATGTTTGAATAAGGAAGCCATCGAATGGTTTCCACGAATTGAAATTTGGCTGTAGAATTATCAAATTGTATCCAAAAAAAAGGGGAATATAGAAAAGTAATCAAAGAGGTGCACAAACCAATACTTCGTATCAGTCGTATTCTGGGATCGGGGATAACAAAAAGAATAATGCTTCCTAACAAAGGACACGGAATAAGACCACTGAGATTGGAATAAAATGGAGCTAAAAATTGTAACATAAATGTTTACTCTTTTTCCAAAAGATCCCGGGGACGCAGCTCTCTTCGCAGGCCGCGGGTCCACATTTCTTCTCGGCTTTCTAGTCATAGAGGCCTTATGGGTATATCATCATAACCCCCTGCACTTATATACATAAAGTCCGCAATAATTGCATAACTTGATGAGCTTTTATACGCGCATACTATGTAATTGCATGCTTCGCCTTTTGCTGCTTTGTTCAATGTTTTAGGGCTTGTTATTATGACCGGACGGCCCCAGTCACGGTCGAGGGGGATAAAAAAAGCCGAAAAATTTTTTTTTCGTTTTATGGTTTTTTTTATTTTCTTTTTTTTGATTTATTATTCTATTATTCCAACCTTTACTTTTTTCTTTTTCTTTTTTAGATTCCTTATAGACCTAAAGCAATTACGTGCTTTATTCGAGGACCCATTTTTTTTTTTCATGATTTCTCATAGCTAGACCGCAGAGCATAGCGTAGGCTCCAAAAAATCTATTTTTTTTGCTTGTTAGGCTTCGTTGGGCCTCAGCCCTCCCTTTCGGCGAAGCCAAAAAAAGGGCGTAGCACTGGCTTATCATTGCGTCCCTTAAAGTTTCATGGTATTATAGAAGGAAGTATGCCCCTTTAGTTCGTGCTAATGTCGTTTTCAAAATGAATAAATAGAAAACTTACTATATAAATAAAATACAATCGATTATCTACCCAAAAAGAAATAAAATCCCACAGACCTATTATGGTAATAAATATGGTTAAGCCAATCAACATTACAAAAGCATAATGATAAACAAAACCACTTTGAAGTTTACTTATCTGCTTGGCTAATTTTCGAAATGTGTACGAAATTCCATAAGGTCCCAAGATTTCAATAGCACCCTTGTCTAAAACTTTAAATGAAACTTCATATCCAAAACGCAAAAAAAACCTAACTATAAAATCATTAAAAAGTTTATCAAAAAACCAGCGCTTATTTAAAAAGCAATATAATCGATTACCCAAAGTACTAGTTTTCAAAGCAAAAATTAATGGATTTGCTACAAAATTTATATTATATGCCATAAAAGCACCTAAAGTACTAAACAAAATAGGAATTAGTTTGATAATTGTTGGAGTAGCAAACTCGGATTCGGCAAGAATTTCATTTTTTGGTAGTATGAAAAGGGAATTAGCCCAAAAATTGGTACCTAAACCAATCATCATATCGGTTCCTAAGCCGTTCCATCGCTGGAACGGCTTGGCTTCAAAACCGTACGTGAGGCTTCCGCCTCATACGGCTCCTCTCAGAATTTTTACGTCTTCTTGCTTGTTTTTAACATGGCAGTGCTTGTCCATAAGTTTTCTACGAACACACAAGGATTTCACTTTGATGTGCTCTACTTTTATGCTCTTGTGGTTTTTTAACATGTTTGGGCAATGTAATAAAGAAAGAGCCCTTCAGCTTTTTGGTTACCGCATTTGGAACCTTTAGATTTCAGTAGATAGTAGTTCCGTTAAAGGTGCGCAGTAGAACAAAGAAGTCAAGAGCAAAAAAAAAATATAGATTTTTTTGCTGTTGCGCTCTTTTTTCATGTGGCTTTTCATTTTATTGGGCTTTTATTTTGTCTTGTTTTAATGTGCTTATGGCTAGCTATCCAACTCAGTTTGACCAGGTAATATTCTCTTTTCACCCCAAAGGCCGTTGTGCAAGAGTCGTACAAAATCCAGTTATCTTGGTATACTTTCCTTTTGAAGAGCCAGCTTCTCTTTTCGGGGAAGTACTTTTGTTTGATTTTATCACGACCCCATGTCGGATGCCGTCGGTATACCCATGCCCGGATCTTTTGAAAGATATCATGGTCTAATCTCCGAAATATATTGTTGCATTCAGAGTATTTGAAGTAGTTGCCCCATCCCACTATTTGGGGTACCAGGGTTATGATAAGTTGGTAGGCTGCTTTTCCTTTCGACAATTGAATGGCCCGTCGAATATCTTCGAGAAATCTCCGGCGAGACTCACGAGACGGAGTTATTAAAGTTCTAACTTTGCCCCATTTCCAGATATGATTGATTGAAAACCCTAGAAATTGGAACCCGGATCCGGTGTTGACTATCTGGATTTTATTTGAGTGCAATTCTAGTCCCATGCACTTTAACCATTCCTGAAGGAATGCCTGAGCTTGTTCTATGATCTCCTTGGATTGGTGAAGTACAACGAAGTCGTTGGCATATCTAACCAGTATCGGAGTTGGTTCTTTGGGATATGCTCTCAGTGACCACTCTGTTAAAGCTGTCTCCATCCCATGGAGAGCAATGTTGGCTAGCAGTGGGGAGATCACGCGATAGGTGCCCCTTTCCATGTACTGAGCATTATTTCCTAATCCGGTCATGAGGTTGACTTTAAGCCAGGCTTTGACCTGTTTGGCTAAATTAGGCAGAGTTTTCAGTTTGTCCAAGAGGGCTTGGTGGTTGATGCGATCGAAACATTTGGAAATGTCCGCGTTCAAAACATACTTGGGCTTAGCTTGAATAGCTAAGAATATGGCTTTGATGGCATCCCGGCAGCTTCGTCCGGGTCTGAATCCATAAGAATTGGGTTCGAAGCGGGCTTCCCATTCAGTTTCTAAGGCCATTTTGATTAAAGCCTGCTTTGCTCTGTTTTCGATAACACAAATAGGCCAAAAAGATGAAAAGACGCGAAGTTTAGTTCGAAAAAAAAAATATAGATTGTTTTTTGCTTTCCATTTTCCAGGCGCAAAGGGTGCCTGATTGACTCTACGTTTTCTTGCGCCTAGTGCAGAAAAGGCGCAACAAAATCTATATTTTTTTTTTGCTTGTAGTTTTCTGGGGTGCTCTTTTTCTTTTTGGGGCTTTAATATTCTTATTTGACGAATGGGCGTAGCCTTTCCATTCAATTGAAGACCTCTTGCCATCTCTATTTTTTGTGATCCTGAGGCAACCAACTTCTTGTAAATGTCAGGGTCCTTTTTCCTTTGGTTCTCCTGTGTAACTTGTCTTACGGCTAAGAGTCTGGCATGTAGATTTCGTATGAGTCTAAATTGTAGAGCACGCATCTTGTCCATATTGTCGGAGCGAGAAGCTTGGTAAATCCTGGTTTGGAGTCTAAAAACAACTGCCTCGACCTTGGGCCAAGGAATTTGTTCCCAGGGTATCGTTTGGGTATCTATGTAGAACCTACTCATAACTTATTTTCCTTTCCAGTTTTTACTGAAATCCTAAATCTCCAAGTAGGCATAATAAAAATGCTGCGAAAAGAAATATATTTTGGCTGGCTGCACTCTGCGGCCTTGGCTTTTTAGAGAATCCTGCTCTCGTCGGGTTTATAGCTTGGCAGCCCGCCGCAAGGGAGCCCTACCAGAGTTTTCCAGTTTTGAGTGTATTGGATAGTTATAGCGGCCCATAGGCGCAAGATGTACTTTGCGGGGTGGTCCCTTGGACATAGTCCTTTCAGACAGTGGCCATTTAGTCCAAGGTCCATTGAATGTTCGGTGCAAGACCAAAAATTTGCACTGCAAGTACCCTTCATTCCTCTCTTCAATTCTAGGGTTCGTCCCTTAGTGTGGTCAGTACTTGATACTGTCGGGCAACAAAGCTTACACTTGTTTACTTATGGTGGTTCACCAAGGCCTCTTTCCTCCTCTTTTTTTTGCTTACTTCTAATTTGAAGGCTGCCAGACCTCCTACAAAGAGAGGAGAGTCGACTGAACATCTCAGCCATTGGCGGGAATTTCGCCCGCATCCAATTCTCAATTATTGTTCACTTTGAAAAATAATCTATTTTTTAAGTGAGCAACAGCCGCTTCGTCACAGGAGTGACTTATGGGCTAACAGGTCACACTTTGGCCACGTATCCTACAAAAATACTTCCAAAAGCTAAAAAGATTAAAGGGATTGCCATAAGAATGGGCGCATCATGACATCGTAAGATGTCTCGCTTGAATGAATTTATTGATGCTAAAAAAGTTAAAAAAAGTAAACGAAAAGAATAATAAGAAGTAAAGAAGACAGAAACACTTCCCAACCAGAAAGCAAAGTTACCACTAATCGTATATTTAGTATAAGCGAGCTCTAAAATAACATCTTTAGAATAAAATCCAGTACAAAAAGGAAAACCTATTAAAGATAAGCTGCCTATAAGCATCATGGCATAAGTGAAAGGTAACAAGGAAGCAAGCCCTCCCATCTTACGCATATCTTGCTCATCCGACATGGCATGAATCACTGAACCTGCACTCGAAAAAAGTAATGCTTTAAAAAAAGCGTGATTCATTAAATGAAATACGCTAACGGAATAGTTGGAAATACCGCAAGCAAATATCATATAGCCTAATTGGCTACAAGTTGAATAGGCTATGACCCTCTTTAAATCATTCTGTAATATTCCAGTGGTTGCCGCGAAGAATGACGTCATAGCCCCTACGAAAGTAATAACAATCAAAGCAGTGGATGAATATTCGAATAAAGGGGAGCACCTTGCTATCATAAAAACACCTGCTGTTACCATAGTAGCTGCGTGAATTAAAGCAGATACTGGAGTGGGCTACTCTTTAATAATCTCTTACGCTCCCATAAGGCAAAGAAATACTATTTTAGAGCATTAAGTAATAAGCTGATGGGCCTAGCAAGAGTAAGGACTGTATCTTCCACTTATGAAATAGAGACTCTTTTAAGAATCTTACGGATGCTGCGTCCCTAACAACTAAGATGTTTTTTTTCTTTTATACATGAGACACCGTCTCAGCTCCATTCCAACGCTTTTCGCAAGTATATATATATTTTGCGAAGCAACAAAAAATATTTAAGCTTTTTTAAACTGCATCCTGGTAGATTCAGCGCGCGGCGCTTTAATAAGGATGACAATAAGGCTGGGCTCAGGCGGAAAGTTGGAATGTAACATCAGGCCGCGCTGGAAAAAAACAATATATATATTTTTTTCCGTTTCCAGCTTATAACTAAAATGATGAGGAGTATTTGATTCAATACAAGGTTTTCTACATGCCCAAACCCTATACGGATCCTTCTATTCCATAAGACCTGCATATCTAGACTATATAATCTAAAAAAAAGATGATCGAATCTTCACGACAAAAGAATGCTTCGTATCTTAGTTAAATCTGGCCAGCTTTTCTTTTCAAGGAGAAATTCCATTTCGGACAAGAGGTCTCACGTACAGTCTCTGAGGATCCTATAGAGCTCCTTCAGCCTTTACTTCGTTGGGTGGGCTTGGCCTTCCTTTATAGGTTTCCTGCTGATTGGTCAAAATGAGATATTTTTCCGATGGGGACTCTCATTTGGTCGACGATTCCAGCATACAGTGAGATTGTTATAATGTACCTATTGGCACATGAGAGCCCTCAAATATTCGAAAACCCTCCATTGCATCAGGTAACCGAGTATGCAATCCTATTTGTGCAGATTTTCCAACAGCACCAATGAAAAGTAAAATACAAATAACAGTTATGGCATGAAATCTCATATTGCAAAAAAGAAAATAATGATGGGGTTCGGAAAAGGCGCTGGCACGAGCAAAAATAGTCGAAAAGTCTACTGTTTGAAAAATAGTAAAACAACCCATAATCCCGAGAGCTAATCCGAAATCACCTACTCGATTGACAAGCATAGCTTTTATAGCTGCTTTATTGGCCTGAAGTCGTGTAAACCAGAAATTAATTAACAAATATGAAGCGAGACCTACTCCTTCCCATCCCAAAAATAATTGAATAAAGTTATCTCCGGTGACCAACATTAGCATAAAAAAAGTAAAAATGGATAAATAGCACATAAATCGAGGGCTGTGTGGATCCTCAGACATATATGAAATAGAATAAAGATGAACTAAGCTACTTACAAATGTAACCACAATTAACATAACTACAGTCGGACTATCAAACACAGAGTCAAAAGTTTTATTTTACTGGGGCCTTGAATCGCAGAATCAAGCAGGAAATTTTTTGCGTACCGCAATGCGGCGGCCGTTCACTCAAGTAAAATAATAAAGTGCTCCCCGAACCGTGCAAGATAGTTACCTATCACACGGCTCACCAACTTGAGATTGTTATTAAGGCTTGGAGTAACCACTGTATGTTTAAGCGGGCCGCAGCAAAAAATAGATTTTTTTTATTCGCTGCATATTTTTTTTTTATTGCTTAGTCGTATAGTGTTGCTTACCTTTGCCACTCAAGCGTACGGCATCTGCCGACTTAGGCCTCTTCCCTTTTGTTGATATCAGCGTTTTCCTGAAAAAACTCGCAGCAAAAAAATTTTTGAATATTTGAAGCGAGTAGGCAGGTACTACAAGCCCTCTGTCCCACGCATCTCCATTTAGAAAAATGTATGGTTCACCGGTTCCACCGAATACTCTATCGATATCGAAACATAGGTGCGCTTGAAGTGGTGTGCTGTCCTTATTGGACTCAGGCCCCCTATTTGTTCAGGCATATGCGCCCTCTTGCTGCCTATATGCAGGGGGAACGCGGGCCTCGCCCGATGCGCCAAGTTTGGGATACCTCCTCCACCTTACGTTTGTGACCTACGGCCTCACCTGTGTTTCAAAGACACGGTCAGGGCACAGCCAAGGATATTTTTGGCTACGTCCAGTATGCCCTTTTCCCGACATGCTATGATGCTCTAAAGGAGTTCGCCCCATAGAGTGAGTCGAGTCCGTCTCACCGCAAAGCAACTGCAGCGTCCAGATAATCTATCTATCCAGCAATTCATCCGGTGACTTCACGGTCGCCAAAGAAGCCCCAAGAAGCATCAAACATCTCGGAAAAAATCCATGGAGCAATTTTTATATAGCAAGCACTGGCTCCCAGTGCAACTTCATAAAAAGCAATCAAAGATAAAATAAAAGATAATGAAACACACGTGGTTGTGACTATAGCAGTTCCTCGTAAACCAAGAAAACGACCAAAAGCACCTGCTACACAACTACCTAGTAAAGGTAAAGTTACAATTAATAAATACATACATAAATCATTTTTTTTTATTGTGACCAAAATACAGTCGATTGGGTAGATAATTGATTGTATTTTGGGCGACAGCTGCACGAGCCAAGACTTAGATGAAGGCTCTGTCAATCTTAATAAATTGACACAGCCCAACAAATCAAGTTTTTGGCGCATCCAATAGAGTTCGCCGCATGCCATTACTATATAATGACATAATTAAAATTGAAAGAGAGGTCATCTTGGATCACTCCATTTTATTAGTAATTCACTTACCATCCGCAACGCAAGGAGTGTCAAAATTTTGTTTTACTAAGTGCCGGAAAAAAACTCTTTTTTTGCGCACAGCGGGCGGAACAAGCTTGGCTACGCTGCTGTTATCACTTTATTGGTCTTTGTAGAAGCCGATGGCTTATGCAATCAATATTTTGCTTGGTAAAAGCTCATAGGGCCATTTAAATAATAAAAGAGAATAAGGCGGACAAAAAAAATCTTTCTTTTTTTCGCCTACTTTGTTCGCGAAGCAATTCAGCGGAAGAGAAGAATAACCCCTGGCTAAACGAAGCCTTTATTTGATTGACGAAGACGATAAGAAATAAGGGGCTGGGGCCCTTAGCTTTAAGCACAATTGCAAGACCACAGAAGAAAAAAAAAATATATATATATATATATATATATATATATATATATATATATTTTTACTTCCTCGCCAACTTATTATTTCTTACTATATTCTATTATATAGATGGCAAAACTACGTAAAACAAAGCTCAAAATTTTAACCTTTGCACTTTATGATTTTTTTATAAAAAAGCATTATCTTCTTTTAGTTCTAAATAGAGGTTTTGGAGTATTCTGCATATTGTATAAAAGTCATTGCCATTGCCAAGGCAACCATGGTTAGATTAAATTGAATCATTTTTTCGGCACTATCTCGGATCTAAGATAGACTGGTATAAATCAATAAAAAAGGAGTCTCTACACACCTTAAGACAGAGGACTATAGATTTTTCAAATATTTGAAAAAATGCCGCAGATTCAGCCGAGCCGGAATAAGCCGAAGATGTCTATAAAATAAAATAGCAAAAATAAAACGAAACAAAAAGATTGTGTTTCCACTCTGCGCTTCGCTTCTCTAAGCTCACTTGGTGAAAATGGTAAACACGACAGACTTAAAATCTGTTCCTATGGGTTATCGGTTCAAGTCCGATAGTGAGCATACTCGCTTGGTGAAAATGGTAAACACGGCAGTCTCAAAATCTGTTCCTATGGGTTATCGGTTCGAATCCGATAGCGAGTATTTTAATGTCTGAATTGGAAAAAAGGGCGAGTATAACTTAATAGGTGAAAGTGTCAGATTGTGAATTTGAAAACACGGGTTCGAATCCCGTTATTCGCCAAAAAAACAAATCATCCATTAGCTTAAATCTTTACAATCTTCGAGGGCGCTGCTTTTCGCAGTAAAAAATATTTTTGGGGGATTTCCCAAAATATTAAAAAAAAAAAAGCTTCGCTATAAACTACGCGCCCCAGCTCTGTTAATAAAGCCTGCGGCCTTAATTGGCAAAGTGGGGGCCCAAGTTACTAAGTGGTTATCCTCTGGTGACTAAGTAACCCTCCTTGCGTCTTTTCTTGTATAGTGGGTGAAGCATAAATTGGCTTGTTCAAACAAAAACATAAAGAATTATATGGGTAAAAAAGGAGCTCAAAAAGTTGTTGAAATACTGATGTTATTTCTAAATTAGCCGCTTTTTTTATATCCATATGATTGATTAAAGTAGATTGAAGTTGTCCGTATAATAAAACTAGATTTTGGTTGTATGAGGCCGAAGGTAATAACTGTGACCATGTATTATCTGGTGCTTCTTTAGTTAAGTACAAGATACAAGTGGGACCTGCACTATAAGCAAGCTGCTCAATAAAACCATCTTGCTTGTTTTTATGTGGTAGTTTTCCTTTGTAATTTGGTTGAAATAAAGTTCTACCTTGAAAGGCACACAATAGATTTTTGAGTTGTCGCCATTGTCGACTTGTTAAGCCACTACAATGAAATAAAAGAATATATGGAGATTTTTTTTCAATCTCTTGGGCTTTTTTCTGTATAACAATTTGTTTTATTAGCATAGGATCATTATTATTATTTTTTTTCTAGTTTTTTTTCTTCTTATTTTTTGACATACCTCGAATTTAAGTAAGTGATGCCGGGTTTTTTTTCTATATCAAACAAATGCTATGTTTGTCAACATGGTTTCTATTTTCTGAATAATAAACCGCATAGCACAAATAGTGGAGGTGAGGTCAACCTTGCGTCGTACTATACAATAATTTTGTTAGGGCTTTATTATTATTATAAGCAGCTGCCTTCTGTACTGGCAGCTTTGACAAAAGGATCACTTTGGGAATATATTCGTTTTGAATGGGGTTTTGAAAAATTGTATGACAAGACATCAGTTCGAATAGC